AAATAAGTCCCTCCCTATGATTTATTGGTTAATAGCTCTTACAAGAACAAGGTCTACTCGACCTGGGTGTCGAACGTAAAGAATCCCTTTTGTATTGTATTACAATACAAAATTTTTGTACAAAATACTCATTTTGTAGCCTCTATTGTCAAAAAGGTTTTTCTTTCATTCAAGTTATATTGTATCATGTTTTGTATGTATGATGCAACCTAATTTCTTAGTTTGACCTGAGGACCTTTCGGCAATTCCAATTTATTCTATCAATTTATTCTATTATTAATAGTGAAATGTGGTAGATTTCTTCACTTTAGGCGAAGAAGAAAATAAAACAAATAAATTGCAATAGAAGACGGCATGAGCATAGGTGGAAATGTGCCTAGTTATTGGATCAGACAGTTAAAGACTTCCTTAGGATTGGAATCTATTTACTTACAATTTCGTAGATTAATTCTTTATCTTAATAAAATTGCATCAGCAGCCTCTAGTCGTGTTCTAGCTCTTTTGAGAGCCACATCAGCCTCGATTGCTTGTCTCTTGCCTTCAGCTCGCGCACGATCAGCTTTCGCTAGTCTAAAACTTTCCTGAGCCTCTTGAAGATCTATATCAATACCTCTTTCTGCATTATTTACCAATAATGTGATTTCATCATTGCCTATTTTGGCAAAACCACCCATCAAAGCCATAGTGGACCACTGGGCATTGAGTCGTATTTTCATGACTCCTATATCCAAAGCTGTTACAATTGCAATATGATTGGGTAATACACCCATTTGACCACTATTGGTAGTAAGTATTATTTCTTGAACTTCTGAATCCCAAACAACTCGATTGGGAGTGAGTACACGAAGATTTAGGTTCATTTTTTTTTTTAAATTTCTTTTAAGTTCATAGCCTTTGCGGTAGCTTCATCAATGTTACCTACCAAATAAAAAGACTGTTCGGGTAGACCATCTAATTCTCCGGAAAGGATCATTTGAAAACCTCTAATCGTCTCTATTAGACTCACATATTTACCGGGGGAACCGGTAAATACCTCTGCTACAAAAAAGGGTTGTGACAAAAACCGTTCAATTTTTCTTGCTCTTGCCACGATTAAACGATCGTCTTCTGATAATTCGTCTAATCCAAGAATAGCTATAATATCTTGAAGTTCCTTATAACGTTGCAAAGTTTGTTTAACTCCTTGCGCAGTTTCATAATGTTCTTTGCCTACGATCGAAGGTTGGAGCATAGTTGATGTGGAATCTAGCGGATCTACCGCTGGATAGATGCCCTTGGCAGCTAATCCTCTCGATAGTACAGTAGTAGCATCTAAATGTGCAAATGTTGTAGCAGGAGCGGGATCAGTCAAGTCATCTGCAGGTACATAAACTGCTTGAATGGAGGTTATAGATCCTTCTTTCGTAGAAGTTATTCTCTCTTGTAAAGAACCCATTTCCGTGCTAAGAGTTGGCTGATAACCCACTGCGGAAGGCATTCTGCCTAATAATGCGGATACCTCTGATCCTGCTTGGACAAAACGGAAGATATTGTCAATAAATAGAAGTACATCTTGTTTATTGACATCTCGGAAATATTCAGCCATAGTTAAAGCAGTTAAACCTACTCTCATACGAGCTCCTGGTGGTTCATTCATCTGACCATAAACCAGAGCTACTTTGGATTCGGATATATTTTGTTCATTAATGACTCCCGATTCTTTCATCTCCTTGTAAAGATCATTTCCTTCACGGGTACGTTCTCCCACTCCACCAAACACAGAAACCCCTCCATGAGCCTTAGCAATGTTGTTGATTAATTCCATAATCAAGACTGTTTTACCCACTCCAGCTCCCCCGAATAATCCAATTTTTCCCCCACGGCGATAAGGAGCTAAAAGATCCACCACTTTAATGCCTGTTTCAAGGATTGAAAATTTGATATCCAACTGTGTAAAGGCAGGAGCAGATCTATGAATAGGAGATGTTGTGAGAGCATCTACAGGACCTAAGTTATCCACGGGTTCCCCAAGAACATTAAAAATTCTCCCGAGAGTAGTTTCACCAACTGGAACACTAAGTGGCCCTCCTGTATCAATTACTTTCATTCCTCTCATCAAACCGTCTGTAGCACTCATAGCGACAGCTCTAACTTTATTATTTCCTAATAATTGTTGTACCTCACAAGTCACACTTATTGGTTGACCTGTCGTATCGTTATCTTTAACTATCAAAGAATTGTAAATTCTAGGCATACTACCTGGAGGGAAAGATACATCTAGTACTGGGCCGATGATCTGAGCAATACGTCCTGCCTTCTTTTCGACAAGTGCGGAAACCCCAAAAAGAAAAGGATTGGTTCTCATAAATAATAAATAGGATATTGATTCCAATTGCTAATTGTTAAACCTAAAAAAGCACAAATGCTCTGTAATGAGTTGATCAGTCAATAATCATTTTGGAGTTCTAACTTTTAACTTAGTAATCTCTTTCTTTGTAAAGTTCAACTTCGATAATGACCTCAAAATGGATTCATTATTGAAAAATGGAATGAATTTTTCTTTTTTATTCACGAATTTATTTTATTCAAAACAGAGTAAAACTTATTTGCTCCGATTTATTACTCAATTGGAGCAAATAAGTTTTACCTACTATTGGATTTGAACCAATGACTCTCGCCGTATGAAAACGATACTCTAACCACTGAGTTAAGTAGGTTCTTTATTGAGTCATACCTAAATTCTAGGCATAATTAGACATATAAACAATATGCCCTTAAGAATGATTAAATCAAATATCATCTTGACAGAAAGTGATCTATTTTATTAGTCTATTTTTAAGACTAAACTGTGAAGGGCTATAGCTCAGCTAGGTAGAGCACCTCGTTTACACGTGCGCCAATGGTTTTCAGAAGAGTTTATTAGTTCATTCGGTTCATAAAATAGATTTTAGTCTTCCTCTATGTAATTAGGAGAACAATAGCATGACAAAGATGAAGTTCGTTCTATGATTCGAACTATAGATCTAGTTGATATGGTCAATCTCGGGGGCATTCAATGTCAGACATAATGAGTATAATACGTACGAGGATCTCAAAAAACATTTCTTTTCGCTCTATGAACTTTGAGGTGTATGAAGTCTCATATTCTTATTTTGGGGTGAGAGAGACTCCATTTGGAGAATCTATGTCTAAGCATGACAGACCTACGTCAAGGGAATCTTTTGAAGCACTTTGGGATTGCTTCCGAAAAATGATTCGTTTCAAGCAAACGGAGCCATCTTATTATCTGTTCTGTTCCGGAAAAGAATGGCAGACTAACTTATTTTTCCATCAGTTAATGAAAGAGCCCAATGCAATAAAAATGCATGTTGGGTTCTTGGAACAGTTCAAATCATTTTGGTAATAAGAAATTTGATCTGTTCTACCGAGAAGGTCTACGGTTCGAGCCCGTATAGCCCTATACAATTAGAACACTCTTCTATGTTTTCTCGCTCATATTGTATTGTCCTCATGATCCGATGCTAGTCTTAAATGAAAAAAAGCATCCAATTTATTTGCTATTTAAAGGAACTGACGACTTACACAGAAGATCATTAAAGAAAAAGTAAAGAGGAAATACGAAAATAAAAAAATATTGGAATTATTCATAATAGAATATAGAATAAATAGTCTTTCGACTGCGATCCAGAGCAGACTCTTATTCTTCAATATCTCTGTTATAAAGAAGAACAGATCGGACATCGTGTCGAACTAAATATGAGCACATACATAATCTTTTTATTTTGTTTATGAAAGATTTTCTATATTCCACGGGTGGATAATTGGTTCTAATCGAACTCGGTTGTCTTTTTCATTTGTTAGCACATCTCACATCGTTAGAAATAACGACCCTGAAAGCTCCCTTATTTCAATAGATAAAATTCCCTTACATCAAACCATATTAACACGTTACAACACGAACTAACGTGAAGTCTGCCGAATTGCACGGGTTCGAACCATTTCCTAATTTTTTTTTATTCAATACAAAATATTTTTTTATTCATTTCCGTGTTAAGTCACAGACGAAACATTGAATTAATGTACAAAAATGATAATGAATCATTCGGGAGGGGAGAGAAGCGATTAATAAATGGACAATACAACAAATAAAAGAATTCGATTTATTGAAACAAAACAGGAATCATCTATTTATGTTTCTATTTTCTGAATATGATACTTTTTGGATATATTTATCCATATCCAGTCTTATTCCACTTCTGGCATTCTCAATTTCAAGAAGTTTGGCTCCAATAAATAAAGGACCGGAGAAAGCCACTAGTTACGAATCAGGTATAGAACCAATGGGAGATACTTGGATCCAATTTAGAATTCGCTATTATATGTTTGCTTTAGTTTTCGTTGTTTTTGATGTGGAAACAGTCTTTCTCTATCCGTGGGCTATGAGTTTTGATATTTTGGGGCTATTTACATTTATAGAAGCTTTTATTTTCGTGATCATCTTAATTGTTGGTTTAGTTTATGCATGGAGAAAAGGAGCATTGGAATGGTCTTAACCCCCAAATTTTGGAATGATAAAAGACGAGTAGAAAATTATCTCAATCTAAAGCCGGCGATAAATCCTATAGAATCATCTTTACTTCATCAAGCAACTCCAAATTCAGTGATTTCCACTACTCTAAACGATCTGTCCAATTGGGCGAGACTTTCTAGTCTATGGCCGCTCCTTTATGGTACTAGTTGTTGTTTTATCGAATTTGCTTCATTAATAGGTTCGCGATTCGACTTTGATCGTTACGGTTTGGTGCCAAGATCCAGTCCTAGGCAAGCCGACTTACTTATAACAGCCGGAACTGTGACCATGAAAATGGCTCCTTCTTTAGTGAGATTATATGAACAAATGCCGGAACCAAAATATGTAATTGCTATGGGAGCCTGTACTATTACAGGAGGAATGTTTAGTACAGATTCTTATAGTACCGTTCGCGGAGTAGATAAGTTAATTCCTGTGGATATCTATTTGCCGGGTTGTCCTCCTAAACCAGAAGCTATTATAGATGCTATAATAAAACTTCGTGAAAAAATAGCTCAAGAAATATCTGAAGATAGATATGAGTTTCAACAAAGAAAGAGGTATTTCAGTAGAAAGCATAGGTTTCATATTGGGTCCAGTATTATTATTGAAAATAAGGGGGATAAGTTTTTTCATCAATCTTATGAATCTCGTAAATCAACTTTAGAGATCACTCCCAAAACATCTGAATCGATTTCAAAGATATCATACCCTTTGAAACATTTGAAAATACGAGAGTTTGCTGGCGAATGAATAATCGTGAGTAAAAAGTAACGAGCAGGAAATAAATTTTGAAAATTCCATGAAAAATGTCAAATCCTTATACAGATACTTTGAGAATAAATAGTAATCAAATGCAAGGTCGGTTATCTGCTTGGCTAGCCAAGCATAAGTTGGCTCATAGACCTTTGGGTTTTGATTACCAAGGCACAGAAACATTACAAATCAAATCTGAAGATTGGGTCTCTGTAGCCGTTGCTTTATATGTTTATGGTTTTAATTATCTCCGTTCTCAATGCGCTTATGATGTAGCACCAGGAGGTTCCTTAGCTAGTGTATATCATCTTACGAGAATAAACGATAATGCAGATGAACCCGAAGAAGTGTGTATAAAAGTATTTGTCCCAAGGGAAGATCCCAGAATCCCGTCTGTTCTATGTATTTGGAAAGGTGCTAATTTCCAGGAACGGGAATCTTATGATATGTTGGGAATATTTTACGAAAGTCATCCATATCTAAAACGTATATTGATGCCAGAAAGTTGGATTGGGTGGCCTTTGCGCAAAGACTATATTGCACCTGATTTTTATGAAATACAAGATTCTCATTGAGTGCAAAAAAAAAGAATGAAGCATACTTTTTTAAAAAGAGTTTATCCACGTAAACATAGATCTATATGTATTGATCTATGTATATCCCATCTAAATAGATTAAAACATTAAAAAAGAAAATAGTAATATAATGTATATTATATATATTCAATATATATTATATATATTCTAAAACAATAAAATTTCTCAATATCAATTCCATTCTATTAATAAATAAAAATAGAGTTTTGATATCAATTTTTCTAATCTCGTGCTTTATACGTACCTCTACACTACATTTGTCTAAGTTTATCTAAAAAAAGGAAAATAAAGAATGTTAGAGAAATGACTTTAATACAAAAGTAATAAGTCATATTAATAACGGGAGATTTGAAATGACTTCTATAATGATTTCAAATCTCCCGTTATTCTAATAATAAGAATTAAAATCAAATTAGATGGATTTCATTATCTTCAATTTAAACTTATTCTTTTCTGACCAAAGTGGTTCGGCCCAAGTCTTCTAAATTTTTCTGACGACGTAGAGGTCGGGTAACCAATTCAAGTACATCTCTTGCATTGGCAAACCCATGAATCTGGGCAAAAGTAAATTCAACTGACCATTTAGTACTAATTCCTCTTGCTTCTAGCGGGTTAGCATGCGCCATTCCCGTGATAGCTAAATCGGGTTGTAATTCGCGTATACGTCGTATTTGATTCGAATTATCCGGTTTCTCCACAATTCGTGGTATTGGTACACACATCTTTCTACATGTATCTTGTAAAAGTGATAATTCAGCAGTTTGATATCGTCTATCCATATATGGAATGCCAATTTCATGAACAATCATTCCACATCTGATTAAGAATCTTGCTAGAGATATTTCTAGCAGATTATCTCCCATGAAAAAGACAGATTTACCGTGTACCAAATCAAGATAATCTTTTAAACTTTCCCATATTCGTTCCTCCCTTTCCTCCAAACCTTGGGGTTCAACACCAAATACAGGACAAATCTTTTCAATCCAAGCACGCGTTCCGTCTGGACCAATAGGAAAAGGAGCTGCAACTAATTGACATTTTTCGCGTCTTATCAAAGTTGTCGCTGTCCGACTCAAAAATGGGTGAACACCACAAACATAAACTCCGTCACCCAATGATGGAAGATCGGTATATCTTTGAGCAGGTAACCAACCTGATACCTTGATGGATTGACGTTTTAATTCTAGATTTAGTTGAGAAGCGACGTTGGACGGCAAAGATCCAAAAAGAACTAAGGAAGGGTGATTTGCATATTCAACCAATTGCTCTTTTTTTCTAGAATGAAAAGTCAAAAAATGTTGTATAGTTTGTTTTCGTTCACGAACGGAGAATTCCGGTTCTGGACAACGATGTGCCATGGCAGCTAACACAGTATCTTCTCCTTGAGTAAAGGCATAATCGAGTCCATTCGCTCTTGCCACTAGAATTGGGATTCCAATTTCCCATTCTAGTTTGGGTGCCATACCTTCCAAATCCATTTTTATTATCTCTGTAGTACAAGTACCTATCCATATAATCACGCTAGGGTCTCTATCTTTTCTTATTCGAATACAGAGTTTTTTTAATCCTTCATAATCATTCAATTGAGCCGAGATATCTCCTTCTTCCAATTCTGCCATTGCATAGCGAGGTTCTGCAAAAATCATTACTCCAAGTGCATTTTGCAGAAAATAACCGCATGTCTTTGTACCCACAACTAAAAAGAAACTATCTTCAATTTTTTGATATAACCAAGATACACAGCTAATTGGACAAAAAGTATGATAATTACCTGTCTCACATTCGACAATGAGAGTTTCATCAATTTTCACTGACATAAATGATTATAACTATGTGGATTAAATCGTCGTAAACCCAAGTAAATTTTCCTTATTATTTTGATGTTTCCCCTCATCAATAGGATTGAGATAAAGGTCAGAGAGTAGATTGAATAATTCCCGATCTGGAATCTCCTTTGGTACAATACCTTCTGGTTGGGACAATATTTGATCCGCTATGTTTAAATAATATTCACATACATAGTTAAGAGATGGTTCGGATCCAACCATTTCAAATAAGGTTTTCCCCTTTACCCTCGAAATTCGAATATCTTCAATAAGAGGTAACACTTCTATTACGGGCATTGGACAGGCTTCTACATATTTATTGATAAGATCTCTTTTAGATGTGCGATTTCCAACCAAACCTGCTAATCGGAGTGGATGTGTACGAGCTTTTTCCCTTATAGAAGCAGTAATACGATTAGCTGCAAATAATGCATCAAATCCATTATCTGTAATAATGAGACAGTAATCTGCATAGTTCAACGGAGCAGCAAAACCTCCACAAACCACGTCACCCAATACATCAAATAAGATTATATCATATTCGTAAAATGCATTTAATTCTTTTAACAATTTCACAGTCTCTCCTACCACATATCCCCCGCATCCAGCACCTGCAGGCGGCCCCCCAGCTTCCACACAATCTACCCCTCCATAACCTTTATGAATGACATCTTCGGACCAAATATCCTCATAATGATAATCTTTGGACTGCAAAGTATCTATAATTGTAGGTATCAAAAATCCTGTAAGAGTAAAAGTACTATCATGTTTGGGATCACATCCAATCTGTAACACTTTTTCACCACGTCTAGCTAGGGCAATTGAAATATTACAACTAGTAGTTGATTTACCGATTCCGCCTTTTCCATAAACTGCTATTTTCATCTTTTGATATCCTTTTCTTTATTTTTTATCTTCCGAACTTGTTATTCGTTTGATCTAATTTTGAGTTTAACTTTGCCTTATTTGATATGATAACAGTAAATAAATTCTAGTATGTTACATTACATTCTTTGTAACATTGTTTGTTTTTTTTAGCTCCCTCACCCTCATTTTATCCTGAGTAAATGGAGGAAGCCAAGCAAAGAATCCTTCATTTCCACAATAAATGCAAATTTTTTCATTAATTTGAAACGGGAACTCCCCGCTAATTAAGACTTATTTCTCTCTATTCAATATAATAGAATAATTTACTGCATGACAAATGAGAAGAGGATAAGATAGGTTTGGGATTCGATTTGGGCCTGCAAATGAATGCTTTTGTTATGTTATATATGATTTTGTTATGTTATATATGATGTTAAATGTATCGTGTATCGTTATTTCAATTTATTCATTGAAATAACCATAAGAAATAGTTGTTTTGGAAAGATCCCAATCTTACCGTCGATTCAGCTTTTTTTTTACAAAAAAAGAAAATATCTATATTTTATTCTTCTATTTTGTTATATTTATGTAACAACATATATACACAAATTATATCGTCAACCACTCATCATTTGATTCATTATAGAAAATCACAATGAATTGAATCCGGTCGATTTTTTTTTTTACCGGGCGAACGACGGGGATCGAACCCGCGCGTGGTGGATTCACAATCCACTGCCTTGGAACCACTTGGCTACGTCCGCCCCAAACTAATTGGCAGTCTCTGTCTACGGTCATTCCATTTCAAGAATGAATGGTTCTAAGCCCCGAAAACCAACTAATAATGAAACGATTCTATTATTTAGTTTAGTTATTAATTTATTGCACTTGCAATGCAACTCTCACACAAGTTAGTGACATTGACATTTTTTTTTTTTTAGAAAATACAAATAGTTTTGTTTTGGGTATTCAAAAAAAAGATCTGAGCCAATACTCGATACTAATTAATAATTAGTATTATGTATCCATGGCTGAATGGTAAAAGCACCCAACTCATAATTGGGAAGTCGCGGGTTCAATTCCTGCTGGATGCATAATAAACAGTTATTGTGCTCTGTTCGCAATAACTATCACTTTTAAGAAAAATTAGACGGGAAAAGCAGTACCAATTTGGTACTGCTTTTTTAGGATTGAAATACACTAACAATCCATCTTGAATAATTAGCCGTTTATAGAATTAGCTTCAACAGCAGCTAGATCCAGAGGGAAGTTGTGAGCATTACGCTCGTGCATAACTTCCATACCAAGGTTAGCACGATTAATGATATCGGCCCAAGTGTTAATTACACGGCCTTGACTGTCAACAACAGATTGGTTGAAATTGAATCCATTTAAGTTAAAAGCCATAGTGCTGATGCCTAAAGCAGTAAACCAGATACCTACTACTGGCCAAGCAGCTAAAAAGAAATGTAGAGAACGGGAGTTGTTGAAACTAGCATATTGGAAGATCAATCGGCCGAAATAACCGTGAGCAGCTACAATATTGTAGGTTTCTTCTTCCTGACCAAATTTGTAACCTGCATTAGCAGACTCATTTTCGGTAGTTTCCCTGATCAAACTCGAGGTTACCAAGGAACCATGCATAGCACTAAATAGAGAGCCGCCGAATACGCCAGCTACACCTAACATGTGAAATGGATGCATAAGAATATTGTGTTCAGCTTGGAATACAATCATGAAATTGAAAGTACCAGAGATCCCTAGAGGCATACCATCAGAGAAGCTTCCTTGACCAATAGGGTAAATCAAGAAAACAGCAGTAGCTGCTGCTACTGGAGCTGAATATGCAACAGCAATCCAAGGGCGCATACCTAGACGGAAGCTAAGCTCCCACTCACGACCCATATAGCAAGCTACACCAAGTAGAAAGTGTAGAACGATTAGCTCATAAGGACCACCGTTGTATAGCCATTCATCAACAGAAGCTGCTTCCCAGATGGGATAGAAATGCAGACCGATGGCTGCAGAGGTAGGAATAATAGCACCGGAAATAATATTGTTTCCATAAAGAAGAGAACCGGAAACAGGTTCACGAATACCATCAATATCTACTGGAGGAGCTGCAATGAAAGCGATAATGAATACAGAGGTTGCAGTCAATAGGGTAGGAATCATCAAGACACCAAACCATCCAATGTAAAGACGGTTTTCAGTGCTAGTGATCCAATCGCAAAAACGATTCCATAGGCTTGCGCTTTCGCGTCTTTCTAGAATTGCGGTCATGGTTATAACTTGGTTTATTTAATCATTAGAAGCTCCCAAGCATACACATAAGGCTTGTTATTCAACAGTATAATATGAGTCATATCTGTATGTCAACCAACATTTTGACATGGCTATAAATATTCATAAAATTCATAGTATCCTCTTCCTTCCATAAACTATATGCACATATATTGAAATAGACTAGTATCCGTAGATATTACTATGTACCTATGGTATTAATGCGCTCTATTGGCATTCCTTCTTTGTTTATGATTCAAGGTTTTATGATTCAAGGTAATAAATATTCTTATGACCTTGAAGTTAAATGTGATTAGACAAAACTCTTTCGATGGGTAAGAAAGAGTTTTTCATTTCTTAAGGATGAGAATAGTAGGATGCTACCTATCTTGCTTGTTAAGAGCAATGGATAACATTGAATTGCATTGGATCTGCAATGCAATAAGTAGACAAAATACTTTTAGGTGCTAGATTCTGGTACTCTGGGTTGCCCGGGACTTGAACCCGGAGCTCATCGGATGGAGTGGATTATCCGCTCTTTTTAATAGGAGCAAGAAATCTCTCCCCAAACCGTGCTTGCAATTTTCATTGCACACGGCTTTCTCCATGTAGTGATTTGATCCATCATTTGGTTGGATTTCCGGTTGGAAAAGATCTATAGCATCAGCATCTTTTGCCAGAAATTAGCCAGGGGGTTTATCTCGCTAATTTTTGAATTCCAAATTCGTTCTCTAGAAATGGATTCTCTTTCTTTTGAATATGATTTTGTAAAAAGTTCCAAACCTAATTGTTCTCGAACTACACGTATAGTACTTTTATGTTTACAGGCCAAAGTTTTAGCACATGAAATTAAAAGTATATACCTTATATAATATAAACCATCTTGATTGATGGATCCACTGTAGTAATCAAAAAGATTTATCCAAATTCGATCGAATCGATCGAGAATATCATCATCTGATAGACTGGTCCAAGACAATTTACTAATTGGCCTCCCTGAGATGTCACAAAACTTTTCTTTAGCTAAAGAAAAAAGAATTGGTCTAATCGGAGCTGTTGCGTTTAATTCATTGGTAATAAGATCGGTAATGAATAAATCATCTAGCATTTTGGCTCTAACCACAAGAGGTCTCATTTTAACCTGCATAAAAAAACCTACCCAAGAAAAAGAAATCTTGGGTAATTCAAGAATGCATATCCTATACGGTTGAAACCAAAGATGAAAATAGTATTGCCAAAAATGAAACAGATGATATCTACATTTTTTCACTTGAAGATGCGTACCCTTTAGAACTATAAGGGATCTTTCTCCATATCTCACATAATGGATGAAAGAATTCTTCAACAACCAGATCTTTTTTGTTGAAATTTTTTGAGGAGGAAATAGAACAATATCTTTGATCTTTTTCTCAAAATGAGTTCGATCCGGAAAAGATTCATGTAACAATGATTGTGAATTAAAAAATCGTTTAATAAGAGGAATTAAAAACGATTCGCATTCATACATATAAAAATTCCAAAGGAACAGGGAGAACGTATTTTCTCCCTGTGTAATCAGAGATTTCTGCAAATTTTCTCGACTAAAACTACATTCATGGAGAATCCATCGTAATAAATGCAAAGAAGGAGTATCTAGGATCCAGCGACGAAAAAGTCGAACCAAAATTTCCGGATGAATTGAGTAGGGCACTCGTATATCTGATATATAATTGGAATGTGGTAATTTATCCTCCATAAAAGGAAATATGCAATGGATGGATCGGAGACTATTCCATCCATCCATTCCTTTTATGAAATGTTTTGATCGCATTGCGAACGAAACTTCCAAGACAATTGTAAACCCTTTTAGTATCGATTTAAAAGAATTTTTATTGTATTCAATGAATTTATTTGAATCGGGATTCCCGAATAAACAATTATTCTGTTTACGTATTCGACGTATTGAACGTTTTACAGTCAAGAAACTCAAAAAATTAGAAACTAAAATTTCCGTCGGTTCCTCGGAACCAGATCTATCTAAATGATGATCATGAGCAATTGCGTAAAGATCTTCCTGAAAAAAAAGCGGATATAAAAAGAATTGTTGCCAAGATCGATGTTTATTTGAATTTCTTTCCATTTTTTAAACCCCCGGACCCAAGAATAACCTGTTGGATTATTAAAGATAATACATGGTGCGATCTAGTTGGAACATAATAGAAAATGTCTATCAGATAGATAGTTTTCTTCGCATAGATCTTCATTCGTCATGAGGAAGAATGAAAATTTCTTATTTTGGCAGTCCGATCGCTCTCCTGACTCATGGAATAGAATTAACATGGTCAGTACACTATTTCTCTTACACATTTGTTTTCGAGTACTTAGGACTCATGGTGAATGTAGAAAACCCTAATTTACTACAGGGAAAAACTTCCTTTATCGGTTACTAAAAGGCTTTTAACTTCCGATTAGTAAAGGGAATTCCTCGTTGAAATGAGGAACAGAAGCTCGTTCTTCTGGTTTTACTTATGATTCAAGCCATCCAGCTTTATCCATTGACTCACTTGACTTAATCACTCGGACTCTCGAATTTATTTGATCTTATTTCAAAATCAATTCATTTGTTCAAATTCAATTGTATACACATGTCAATAATTTGTATGCATTATTATTTGTATATGCATTGAATTCCTTGATCCGCCGCTTCTGATCAAAAAAAAAGAAAGTCGAGATTCTTAGAACGACATGCTGCTTTTTCCATTTTTTTTTTCAGGATCAGTCGTAGTCTTACCAATTTTACCGATGGTATAGACGAATTGAATAGTTCATCCGAACATGTAAAAGACCATAGTCGCACTTAAAAGCCGAGTACTCTACCATTGAGTTAGCAACCCTTATTTGTATAGATACAGTCGAAGTAGAGCAGTTACTTGATTCAATCGATCAGAAATAGAACCTTTACAACAAATCATGAAGGATATTAATAATCGAATCGAACTTTACCATTTCTTAATCAAATCAAGTGATCTTTCCGGATCAGATTATTTACTGATCCGTTGAACGAATTCACCATAAAAAAAAAGAAATAGCGGATTTATTATATCCAAAAAATATGCTATTGTCAATCCCGAAATGTTGGGAAGAATTGTTGGATTGCCATTATATTGAAAAATGATATTGAAAAATGATTAGAAATAGAAAGAAAAGATCGTTAGAAATGGCAGTAAAGTAAAAAAAAAGTACAAATTTCTTTTTTTATTGAATGAATAAAAAACGATAACAATTGTTTATCATTTTTTATTCATTCAGTTCGTTCTCGCAATTCTAATAATCTTTTTCATTTCTTCTTCTTCTTCTTCTCTTGAAGAACCGCTGAACAAAAATCCTTATGTGCTTCCCTATAAAAGATCGCAGAGGAATAAAATAAATGAAATGAAGATATAATAAAACAAATATAAATGGATAATAATAAGACAACCATGATACAAAATTTATATAATAACTAAATTTTATATGATCTAAAGCTAAACGTAGACGCATTATTTAGAATACCCCCTTCTTAATAAATAAAAAAAAAAAATTGAAAACGCGTTTAAAACGATAAATTTTTGCAGAAAAATACCATGACAGAATTTCTGTAAATTGAGTTACTGTTACTAATTTGATAAATTATACAATAGCACTATAAAAAAAACTCGTTTGATTCTTATTGATTGAACCCAATTCCTGAAGAGCTCTTCCCTTCGAGACTTAACGTCAAATTCGATAAGTAGCTCATTGATTTAATTTCCATTAACCCTAGATTCTGCTCCTAGCTGAAAAAAAAGTTGATACCAAGCTCCTATATCTTTTTTAATAAAAGAGTATCTTCGAGTCAAAATGGCGGATGTCATAATCCACAGAACTAATCATGTCGTTTAAGTAACACGTTGCTTTTTACCACATCGGTTTAAGACAAATTTTTATCATACAGATAGATCTCTTATCCGATCCTAAAATTGATATGTAATTATGAATAGTCATTCACTCAATTTCTAGAATACATTTTTGAAAATTAATTGGTTTAGTTGGCTAGGTATTCGATGCTTCTTTAGCTGCGTACATTACTTCGACAGTAATGGTTTCAATCCCCTTTTGTCGTGCAAATTTTTCAGTATTTCTTTCCACCTTTTCTCTGGCAAAACGAGGAATTTTACTTAATTCTATTCGACTTTCAGGATTCCAAATTAGGCCTATATCTGTAGATATAGATTTGGATATTATTTCTTTAGTATCATGACCACCAAAAATATCTAGAAGATGGTCCTCCATACCCAGAGCAAATGAGTTATAAATTAAATCAGCTATTTGATTAGTACCTTCGTAACCTAAAAAAGGTCGGTATCCCAAAGGAAAGTTTTGTATATGAACTGGTGCAGAAATAACTCCACACGGAATATCAAGACGTTTACCAATATGACGTTCCATTTGAGTACCAAATATTGCAGATGGTTCCATGTGAGCGATCATATCTCCTACCTCAGCATGATCATCTGTGATCAGTATTTCATCGCAGAAACCTTGAATTTGCTCTTTGAACCATTCCGCATCGTGTTTGCAATAAGTACCTGCACAACTGACACGAATCCCCATTTCTCGAACAAGTATCTTAGTGATTGAAGCAGCATGAGTTGTATCACCAAAAACAACTGTTTCTTTACCCGTCAAATTCTGACAATCAATAGATCTTGAAAACCAAGCAGCTTGGGAAACAAATCGAGTTTGTCCGTCGATATAAGGTTCATAATCCACTCTTTTATTCGATGAACTAAGAGTCATCGTATTCACATTTTTTTGAATCTGGCGGATCCACTCCGCCATATCTACAGCTCCCATGGGAGCTATAGATATGTAAGGCATCCCATATTCTTTATTTAAATATACCGCTGTCATTAAGCCCACTTCACGATAAGGAATTAAATTGAACCAAGCTTTTGGTAAATTTTTAAGATCTTCTACAGATCCTCCTTCAGGAATTATTTGATTAATTTCAATATCCAGATCTCGTAATAAACGTCTTAATTCACGACAATCGTGTTGATTATGAAAACCCAATGTAAAAATTCCAATTATATTGACAGAAGGCGCATCAGTTAGAAATTGATCCCATTTTTCTTGTCTATGACATCTATCTAAATAATATCGAACCACCTGTTCTAAAGTTCTATCCGCTGCTTGAATTTCATTTACTTGATAATGATCAACATCTGCAAAAATGACGTCGGAATCAGAAATTATGGATGCTCTATTCACAAAGTTCTGTAAATCTTCTTGCAAAATACTAGAAGTACATGTAGGTGTCAATATAATAAGATCAGGGTGTTCCTCTTTATCTTTCCGGAGAATATTATCTACAACTCTTTCTTGAGATCCACGTGCTAGTACGTGACGATCTACTATGCTAGCAGTTGCGGCAGTAAAATCTCTTTCACGTTCTAACATAGAACGCATTACATTAAAATAATCATCTCCTAGAGGAGCGTGCATAATGGCATGCACATTTTTGAAAGAACTAGCTACTCGTAGGGTTCCAATATGAGCAGGACCAGCATACATCCAATAGGCTAATTTCACTTTATCTCTATCTCAATTGTAATCTGTATTCCAATCCTACACCGCAAAAATATCCCTTTCTCTATTTAGAATCTTATCGAAATCATATTTCCCTTCTATAAGTCTTTTTTCAATTCAATAATACTGTTCCACCTGGGACGGAAGGATTCGAACCTTCGAAATAACAGGACCAAAACCTGCTGCCTTACCGCTTGGCCACGCCCCATTATTGTTTTATAATAATCCATTAAGATAAATTGATGCAATGTTTCATTTGAATCTGAATTACATTATTATAATTCGATTCGCTATGCAATTATGCATAACCGGAGGGGCATAGATTCTTGAGCTAATCAGATATCTAACTATAGGGGAACCTAAAAAGAAACAAGAATATACATTCATTGGTCATTCCCTATCAGAATAGGTAAAATATTGTATAAATAAATGATCCCTTCCAACTCGAAGACTAAAAGTCTAATCTTGTCCAACAATTCGATGGATTGGACAAATACTTTTAGATCTTTACATTATTCATCGGAGAATCAAAATGTCAGTTATCCTCAACTTCCATATTTGTCTAGACGATGTCGCTTTTCATTTGAATAATCCCTTTTTTGCCAAATTGCCTGAAGCTTATGCAATTTTTGATCCAATTGTTAATGTAATGCCCATTATCCCTCTGTTCTTTTTTTTATTAGCCTTTGCTTGGCAAGCTGCCGTAAGTTTTCGATAACGATAATCTAAGTTTTTATCAATTTTTGTTTGTATTCACTTGATACGGAAAAAACATATAGATTTTTTTTTCTATCATTTTATTCTGATTAGTTATTACAAATTATTATTAGTTAGTTGTTACAATTTAACTATTTCTAATTGGATCATTTTCATTCACTAAAGTGATGTAACACTCTTTTTCCTTGTTCTGATGTTTATTTTGTGATACATCTATTCTCGACAGATCAAAATAACTTTAGTCAATATCAACGGCATCACAGTTGCAGTTTAGTTGATTAGCTAGTGATTAGAATATGTTATTTGCTAATAACATATCTTTCAATAATAACATATCTTTCAATATTCTATTGAAAGAACGAGTAAGGATGATAATTTATCTATTCCAAATTTTCTTCTATTTTAGACACAGACTGTACTTGTTTCAACAAGTTTAGGATAGTTTAATTAGTATTCGAATTCCTATTTATCCTGTTCAATTCCGAGCAAAGAAGAAAAGAGAAACAGAATAGATTCAATTTTGAATCTGCTTTTTTTCTTTGCTCAGCCAATGCCAATATATGATACAAAAATTGATGATCTATTCCGTTTTCTAATAAGAATAATTTCGGAGATTACATAATGCTTACTCTTAAGCTGTTCGTTTACACAGTAGTGATATTTTTTGTTTCTCTCTTTATCTTTGGATTCCTATCAAACGATCCAGGACGAAATCCTGGGCGTAAAGAATAGAAAAGAAGATTAGGATTAGAAAGTAGATTTTGTAAAATCAGACTGAACGGAGAGAGAGGGATTCGAACCCTCGGTACAAAATAGTTTGTACAACGGATTAGCAATCCACCGCTTTAGTCCGCTCAGCCATCTCTCCTAGATGGCGGATCTAAAATGAATATAGCATTTCACTAAATAAAGACCAACATTTGTGAGAATCCAATTTTCTTTTTTTATTCCATTCCAAACAATTTTTCGCTTTCTCTAGCCCGGCCAGTATCTGGCCAGGCCATTATCTTTCCTAGATAAGGAATTAATTGACTAAATTATGAAGAATACAGTGCTCTACCTAATCTGAAAGCTAAAATCATTATTAGAAAAGTAACAGTAATAAAAAGGGCTATCAAAATTTGACCTTGTGATATCATTTCTTATATTTCCTTTTATGTATTCTACTTTTTTTTATGTATTCTATTTTTATCTTCTATATTTTTTAATTCCAATTATTTCAGATTAGAATCTGGATAAGATGTTCTAGATTGGATTGAAAATGTATAGATCATATTGAAGGGTAAAAAAGAGATTTCAAAGACTAAAAGTGGATCATTTTTTATTTTCTATATCTGTCATAAAGAAAAACTAATTCCAAATTACTTGAATTATTCTAAAGAATGTGTTAATAATCATAACAACTATCTATAATTAGACTAGTTACTAAAGAAAAAAATCATACTATTAGTCATGGTACAATATTGGGATTTTTCTTGTAAGAGTAAAAACAAAACAATAAGGTAAGGGACGGAAGAAGTGAAAAGAAACTATTTGTTATTGAGTTTTCAGGAATAGGAAAATATGATGATCGAAACTTGCATTAGATTCTTATTAGAATCTAAAAATTACTTTTTATTTTCCTTCCCTATTGGACAAAAAATCGATCTGTATGATACAATGAAATTGTGGCGGGTATAGTTTAGTGGTAAAAGTGTGATTCGTTCTATCATTATATTCAACAGAGTTGAAGGATCTTTCAACTCTCGTTTCTATTTTTTTATTATAAAAAACTCTATTTACTATATAGGTTCTAAACCTCTCCTATGAATACCCTGGGTCAGGAAAGGAATTGTGCGCATTCTCGTCATTTGAATTTGGAATGATAAAATGACCATATTTTCCATTCAAGATGGCGAAACAGAATGTAGAATTTTTGAAAGGATTAGACCGATCTATCTAATCGGATCAATCAAAGATCCATGGATATCAAAATATTCTTTTTCATCGTAACTAAACTAAATGTTCAACTACGAGAATAACAAAAGTTGGAGTCAAATAGCTAGGTAACAGTGACTTTGGTTTACTTTAGTCACCGTGATTTTGTTTGAGCTCGGTGAAATTTGATTTCCTCTAGGATCGCAATCAGTAGAAATAGGGAACGAAGTAATTAGAAAGATTTTTGAGTCCAATATTAAGAATTTTTCAATCTTATCTTTCTATAGGGATCATCTATCAAGTGAATAGGTATTTTCTATTTTAGGTTCTTCACCTGAAGTTAAGAGTAAAGAACTACAAATACAACTAACATAGATGTTATGGAGCAGAGCATAAATAATTTATGTATTATGTGAAAGTGAAAAAGCGTTTTTTTTTTTTTTCAGACCTCCCTTTCTATCTCTCTCTCATGGAGGAGCCGAATGAAATGAAATTTTCATGTTCGGTTCTGAATTAGAGGCGTTAATCAACGTCGACTATAACCCCTAGCCTTCCAAGCTAACGATGCGGGTTCGATTCCCGCTACCCGCTCATTCATCTTTCTTATTCTTATTTCATTTTTCATGTCCATGTTACCTACCTATTCTTTCTCTTTCGTTCCCGAATCTCGTTGTGAATAGAGAAAAAATCATACTTTTTTATTCCCAATCGAGAAAGTATTTCAAGGAATCATGAAAATAAAGCGTCCATCGTCTAATGGATAGGACAGAGGTCTTCTAAACCTTAGGTATAGGTTCAAATCCTATTGGACGTAATAATTCGTCGTTATGCTTTGCTTTGTTAAATGTCGCAAAATGATTATTTAGCTCTTTTATACTATTTCGAGCATAATAAAAAGTTGGAGATTTTCTTGAATAGCTTCTTTTAAGAGATCTTCCGCTTCTTGCGTGAATGCCCCAGTAGAACGTATAATTTCTCCAAACTGGGGTTTCTTTTTTACTAAAGACTCGCGCAAGTTAGAAATAAATTTTTTAACTTGTACGATCTCTAATACATCTAGATATCCATTTGTTCCGGTATAAATCATAGCTATTTGTTCTTCCACTGTCAAAGGATCTGATTGAGATTGCTTGAGCAACTCGCGTAATCGTTGACCTCTTGCCAATTGATCTTGCGTAGTTTTATCAAGATCAGAAGCGAATTGTGCAAAAGATTCTAACTCTGCAAGTTGAGCTAATTCTAATTTTAATTTCCCAGCTACTTGTTTCATAGCTTTCATCTGAGCTGCGGATCCTACTCTAGATACGGAAAGACCCACATTAATGGCAGGTTGAATTCCTGCATTGAATAGATCAGCTGACAAGAAGATTTGTCCGTCGGTAATGGAAATGACGTTAGTGGGAATATAAGCTGAGACATCTCCAGCTTGAGTTTCAACTATTGGTAAAGCAGTCAAACTACCTCCACCTAACTGCGAATTTAATTTAGCTGCTCTTTCTAATAAGCGAGAATGTAAATAGAAAACATCTCCTGGATAAGCTTCCCGGCCAGGTGGCCTTCTTAATAGAAGAGACATTTGTCGATAAGCTTGTGCTTGTTTGGAAAGATCATCATAAATGATTAATGTATGTTGTTCTTTATACATAAAGTATTCGGCTAAAGCTGCTCCTGTATAAGGAGCAAGATATTGTAATGTAGCAGGAGAATCTGCAGTTTCCGCTACCACAATGGTATACTCCATTGCGCCACGTTCTTGGAACGTATTAACTACCTGAGCTACCGAAGAAGCTTTTTGACCAATAGCGACATAAACACATATTACATTCTGATTTTTTTGATTTAGAATTGTATCTGTAGCTACTGCCGTCTTACCGGTCTGTCTGTCCCCAATAATCAATTCTCGCTGACCGCGTCCTATAGGGATCATAGAATCAATAGCAATAAGACCCGTTTGAAGAGGTTCATATACAGAACGTCTTGAAATAATACCTGGAGCGGGAGATTCGATCAATCGAGATTGGGAAGATGAGATCTTCCCCTTACCATCAATAGGTCGAGCTAGCGCATTTACAACTCGACCTAAATAAGCATCACTTACTGGTATCTGAGCAATTTTTCCCGTTGCTCTCACGGAACTACCCTCTTGTATCATCAAACCATCACCCATTAATACAGCTCCAACATTATCTGATTCTAGATTTAGGGCAATACCTACTGTACCATCTACAAATTCTACTAATTCCCCTGACATTACTTTATCAAGACCATGAATACGAGCAATGCCATCTCCTACTTGAAGTACAGTGCCAATATTAACAACCTTGACTTCGTTATTATATTGTTCAATCTGTTTACGTATCATACTACTGATTTCATCGGGTCGAATAGTTACCATTAACACTAGTTAATTCTCTTTTGAAAAATAAGACCTAAATTATACGAATAGAGTTTCATTGAAAACAAAAAACATAAGTATATATGAATATATATATTATATATATATATATATATAATTTATATATGTATATAAATTATTATATATATATATATAATCAGTTATGAATCAGTTATGTTTTTCATGGCTAGGAGCAAGTCGATATTATGTTCGATCGTACGTAAATGTAACTCGCTATTCAGACGATTATTCAAAGTTCCTAGAGCTCTTTGAACAGCTTGGCGAGAAATTTGTTGTCGAACCTTTTCAATTACTCTTTGTTGTTCCAAGTGAACGGTTTCATTCTTTGAATTTTCTAACTGTTTCAAATTAACAGAAGCAAGATTGATAAGCTTTTCTTTTTCTTGTTCTATTTCAGAGTATCCATTTTCCCGAATTTCACGCGCTCGCATTTCTACTTCGCGTAAGCGAGCCCGGGCTTGCTCAAGCTGATTAGCAGCTCCTTTACATAATTCTTCAGAACTCTGAATAGTACTCACTATTTTCTGTTTACGGTTATCTAATAAATTACTTAATGAAAGTAGATTATCTATTCATAAGTTGAACGAATAATCTCTTCCCAAACCGAACACGAATCTTTCGATTCATTCGGCTTTCCCGCTCGGTTTTTTACCAAGCCTACCCTTTTCGTTCATATTATGTAAATAAAAAAAAAAGATCAATCTATCAAAGACCGAAATCTACGAAGGGCTCTTTTGCCAAAAGGGGTTTTTTATTATCAACTGAGTTGTTGTTTTTTCTTTTCGTATTTTTTCTTGAATAAATTCGCTTTTGTGTAGGTCGTCGGTTCCGCATTTAAACCCCAAAAATTGGATTGGATGGGAGATTAGGACTATTTTTCAGTAGATAGATTGAATAATTCCATTGATATGAATGTTATATATCGAATTAACCTCCAACTATGCCTTTGAACTCATCTCATATTAGCACAGCGGTTGAAAGAGTACCAGTTTTGCTTGGACTTCAAGCAGTTTAGCTTTAACCATTCTAAAGATTTTCCCATATTGGTTGGGATTGGTCAAAAATTTCCCAATCAATTACGAAATGCTATAGTTCTTCCATATTGATTTTTTTTTTAGAAGTAATTCGTTGAGATCATGCACTTTTCTATCTACAAAATGCAGTTGGTTGGATCCAGCTAGATTATTCAAATATACAACTCGCACACACTCCCTTTCCGAAATAGGTCAGTACACCAAGCACCACACTGAGATTTATTATATTTGTTTCTAAAATATTGGTATTTAACCTGAAACCCTCAGCGGAGGATAAAAAAATTAGGGAAATGAAAGAATCAGTTACATTTTTCATACGCTCTCCCCTCATAGATAAGGATACTTTCACAAAGTTTTTTCTCCAACTCGATTCATTCTGGATAAACAGATTTCGAGTACTTAGTAAGTCCCAGGTCCCGCATAACGATAAATAAGGATAGAATAAAAAAAAAACTTTGCTCAACTTATCTACTTCTCCGAGTGTCGCAAGTCTTTCTGACCAAAACAAGTGACGTATAAGTCCATTATTTATGGATCAGCCCCTCCCCTATTGGCTGAACAAGAAAATTGATCAAAGGGGGGGGGTCCTTAAAATCCCAAAGGATACGGATTTTAGTCTCCGAGATTAAACAAATGGATTAGCAAATAAAAGTGCTAGAGCTACAACTAATCCATAAATAGTTAAAGCTTCCATAAAAGCTAAACTTAGCAGTAAGGTACCTCGTATTTTACCCTCCGCCTCTGGTTGTCTCGCAATACCTTCAACAGCTTGTCCCGCAGCAGTGCCTTGACCAATGCCAGGTCCAATAGAAGCAAGGCCTACGGATAATCCAGCAGCAATAACGGAAGCAGCAGAAATCAAAGGATTCATGGTAATCTCCTCTTAGATTAATAAATGGTGGATAATATGATAGTTTTATCTATTGATTTGATTGTTCACGTTCAACTAGAGAACAATTTCTTTTCTTTGAAAACAACTCAATTTTGATTCGACAAAATGGTATTAAAAAATTATATAATACAAAAAAGGGTAAATCCTCTACCCTTCCTTATATTATATTCTTTTTTAGATGAAATATCCTATCTCTAATTCTTTAGAGATAGAATATAGAAACAAACTATGTACATAAAACGTATGTATCCCTTCGAGTCATTGCTCGAAACCGGGATACACACATAGTTTACTAAACTAATTCCCATTAGTAAACCTATTTATTAATGTAGATATGAATCTACAAATATGATCTATTCTATCTATTGATTTTATCGACGGGTGAGGTGATCCTTAATCTTTCGACTAAGATCTTAGAGATTCAGTATTTTCATTTATGACTATAATTAAGGGAGAATCAAAATGGAAAGAACATTTAACGTTTTTTAACGTTTTATAAATGAGCAAATGATTATTATTAATTTGAATTAAAAGACTAAGTCCAATTAATTAAATTAATGATGACCCTCCATGGATTCTCCTATATAAGCTGCGGCTAGAGTTGCAAAGATTAGAGCTTGAATGCCACTTGTAAATAATCCTAGGAGCATTACAGGTATAGGTACCACTAAGGGTACTAAGGAAACAAGAACGGCAACTACCAATTCGTCAGCTAATATATTTCCAAAAAGTCGAAAACTAAGTGATAGAGGTTTCGTAAAATCTTCTAATATGTTAATCGGTAAAAGTATTGGGGTTGGTTGAATATATTTACCAAAATAGCCTAAACCCCTCTTTGTAAGACCTGCATAAAAATAAGCTACTGATGTGAGCAAAGCTAGAGCTACTGTAGTATTAATATCATTTGTAGGCGCGGCTAATTCCCCATGAGGTAATTGAAAAATTCCCCAGGGGAAAAGAGCACCTGCCCAATTAGAAACAAAGATAAATAGAAACATGGTTCCTATAAAAGAAACCCAAGGACCATATTCTTCTTCGCCAATCTGAGTTCTAGCCAAGTCCCGAACAAATTCGAGAACATATTCCACAAAATTTTGAGCTCCGTTTGGAACAATTTGTGGGTCTTGAACAGCTAGAGTAGCTGAACTTAATAATATAGCAATTACAATCCAGGAAGTTATAAGTACCTGTGCATGAACTTGGAACCCCCCTATTTGCCAATAAAAATGCTGACCTACTTCCACACCGGATATCTCATAGAAAAAATTCAGCGTGTTAATAGGAAATTGTACAATATTCATATTACCCTTTCTATATCAAAAGATGAATTAAAAAAAAAATGATTTTGGTTCAATGACCGATTTCTCAATTATTTCACTATCATCAGTCAGGCTACGAAAGAAAATAATGAAATGATTATTTCATTGATTAAGAAGATTTCTGTATTTCTAGACAAATATATCTTAACCCATTCTCTAAGATTTGGGAATAGTAGCCAACTTAGTTTTAGCTTCTCTTTTTTTTTGTCTATTCACTTTTTCTAAAATTACAATGCTCTCTCTACCCGTGCGAATTGCTAAAATTAATTGATTTAGGATCAGTCGGATTGGTCCTCTACCATCATCATTGGCTGGGATTGGGATATCCACGAGATCCGGGTCACAATCTGTATCAACTAAGCAAATTGTGGGAATACCCAAAGTTCTACATTCCCGAATAGCAGTATATTCTCCTTTTTGATCGAGAATTATTACAATATCGGGCAATTTTTTCATGTATCTAATACCTCCCAGATCTTCCTGTAATTTGTTCAATTCTCTCCTGAGTATTGCTGCTTCTTTCTTCGTAAATTGATCAAATCCTCCCGTCTTTTTTTTTTTCATTAAATTTTTGAATTTTTCAAGTCTTGCTTCTGTAGTAAACCAATTAGTTAACATACCCGCGAACCATTTTTTGTTTACATAATGACATCGAGCTGCTAAAGCAGCTAATTTAGCTGCATCAGCTGTTTGATGTTTTGTACCAACTATCATAAATTGTTTTCCTCTTTTTGCTCCATCAAACACAAAATCACAGGCTTCTGATAAAAAACGAGCGGTATAAGTCAAATTTATAATATGACTATTTTTACGTTCTTTAAAAATGTAAGGTGCCATTTTAGGATTCCATTTTTTTGTCTCATGACCAAAATGAACTCCTACTTTTACCATCTCTTTCAAATTGATGTTCCAATTTTTTTTCGTCATTTTCTTCTTTTACTTTTTAATATGAACTGGATGTAATATCTACATTCCAATGGAATGGGTTAGATTGCTTGCCGTAGCATACTTAAGACAAGTATTCATTTGATTTTTTATTTCTTTTTTATACAATTAAAGCAAATTGTTATATTTCTTTCTTTACTCGTTTTGATTTTTTCTTTATTTTGACTAGTTTTTTTAGAACTTTTTTTTTTTGTTTTTGCAATAAAAATTTCAAGAAAAAATCTTTCACTTTTATTCTAAATATACTTTTCTTACTCATTTTCGGATCTATTTTACTCCGTTTTTTCAAAGGGTTGAATCCAGTACCAACAGGTATCATTCTCCCGAGAATAACATTTTCCTTCAAGCCCTTCAACCAATCAATGCGACCTTGAAGAGCAGATTTCGCTAAGACCCGAGCAGTTTCCTGAAAACTCGCTTCCGATAGAAAACTTTGAGTATTCAGAGATGCCTTTGTCATTCCCAATAAAATGGTTCGATAATTTATTCTTTTTTCGAGAGCACGATCCATTCTTTGTGCTTGTGATAATCCAATGAGTTCTCCGGGTAAAAAAAGACTATTTAGTCCATTTTCAAAATTTTTATTTTCGGACTTTTCGACATCTACAACTAAAACTTTCGATGTAATTTGGCGCACAATAATTTCTATATGCTTATCAGAAATTTGTACCCCCTGGGATCGATAAATCTTTTGAATTTCATTGACCAACTGATTCTGACTATCCTCCATAGTTATTCTAACACTGGTGAATGACCCCCAAAAGTTTCCAAAAAATCTTGCCAGGTGTCTGTTCAATTCTTTCAATTTTTTTTTTCGATTTTTCGATATTAAAGTATTCGAGCGGGCTTCTGATAATTGTTCAACTTTAGGAAGACCTTGAATTATATCATCGGATTTTAATCTTTCGTATGACATGGTCATTAATGTATCTCCTTCGTAAAGAATTTTCCCATAATAACTATTATGAGTTGCTCCTCGAGTACCCAAATAGGGTTTAGCTAATCTAATGATAAAAGATTCCTCACGAATAACTACAATTTGACCAGATTCTTGGAGTTGTTTATCTTCGAATATCCATATACTTTTGCAAAAAAATTGTCCAAGGCTGACTACTGGAAATGTTTTTTCAAAAAAATTGGATAGGGAAAAGTACAAATGAAAATTGAAAAGAATATTTCTGCATGAATCAAATTTCAAAATTTCCCTCTTTTCGTCCATAAAATAGCATTTAGCTACTTGAAAAGTATTCGAGTCATTGTTAGAAATTGAACGTTCATTTAGTAATACTTTTTTATAAGTCATCAAACGACAGTATGGAAAACGATTAGCAATACTATGTAAATAACCCAGGAGACCTGACAATGCAATTTTTTTATTTGCATCCGACTTTTTTACTGTATTTAAGCTTTTTAAATCATTAAACAAAACGATTTGCAAAAAATCAGAAGTAGACAGAATAATAAAAGATTTCTCTTTTTTATTCTCATTAGGTACTGAACGAATAGTTCCCTTACTAAGTAATTTACTTTGATCATTCGAAACAAAAGAATTAGTGTGACCTAATTTGTTATGAAACAAAAATGGAGAACTTGCCATATTAAAAAAAGGGTATTTCAGCAAGCTAATTTGAATCATATTGATAATGATCTTATTTGTTCTTACTGAAATGAGAGAAGCATAAGCCTTTTTTCTTTTCAATCTGGGCCTTCCGTCTAATTGATTTTCAAGAAAATTCCTTTCTTTTTCAATCGAATAACCCCCGAGAATATTCCCATATTTTATCATTTTTGAACGAGGGTCATTCAAAAAAGCAAAAATGTTATTATTTTCATTTTTATAGAAAATAGATTCTATAGGCATTCTAAGAATTAAATGAGGATAAGGGATTCTTCGCTTTCCCAATTGTTTATCACACCATAATGGTCTGATGAGTTCATTTTTTACCCTCATATTGTTGGTATTTTCAAAAAGAATGGTGCAATCGATAGAGTCTTGATGCTCGTTAGCTATGGTTCGATCAGTTTCGAGATAATTGAAGATTTTTTTCTCTCTTTCAAAACAGTTTGAGTCAACTGATTCGTGTTTCACCTGATCCACTGAATAATTTGAAAGTGATTTATGCTTGTAAAGAAGAAGTTCTGTAATATGCACTTGATCTTGATCTTTATGAAAAGCAGATTCATATATCCCTCCCGATAATACCCATAAATGAGTTGTCTTTTCTATTAAATTAGACGGCATAGGGATATTCCAGTGCATTTCTCCTGTCAGGCCAGAATATATAGATTTCTTTACTTTCTCTTTAAAAGGGGGTTTTTTTGCACGAATCTCAGCAATTATTTGTTCCGATTCCACGAGTTGATTATTCTGAATGAATAGCAAGCTTTCTGGCGGAATCGTTAAGTTTTGTACTTCATATTGGTTATCGATAGTCACGTCTAAACTATTATGACATATATAAGCAGGGTGCCCATGACGGGTGCGGGTAGGAAAAACGAAATTTTCGTTGAATTCCATTTTCCCGGTGAACGGGGCTCGTATATGTTCTGCAATGTCACCCGTAAATACCCCACCAGTATGAAAAGTCCTTAATGTTAGTTGAGTTCCCGGCTCTCCAATTGATTGACCTGCAATAATGCCAACTGCTTCTCCTAATTCGATTAAGTTACTATGAGTAGTATTCCAACCATAACATAATTGACAAATACAAGATATACTTTTGCAAGTAAAAGGGGTTCGTATATATATTGGTTGTATTTGGAAATAATAGAATTGATTGGCAAGTTTAATCCCAATATCTTCATTGCGCGTGGCAATACATCTTCCCTTTATATATACATCATCTGCTAATACGCGCCCAATGAGTGTTTGTAGAACAAATTGATTTTTGATTGTTTCTTGATCTTGAATAAGATTTACAAAAAGACCTTGGATAGTACCACAATCTACTTTACGTACAACGAGGTGTTGTACTACTTCAACAAGTCTACGTGTGAGATATCCAGCATCTGCTGTTCGTATAGAAGTATCTACAACTCCTTTACGAGCACCGTAACAGGAAATAATATATTCTGTTAAGGAAAGTCCTTCCCGTAAATTTCCTTGAATGGGTAGATCGACAATTTTTCCTTGAGGATCTGACATTAATCCTCTCATACCTACTAATTGGTGAACTTGAGATATACTTCCTCTAGCTCCTGAAAAGGACATCATATGTACTGGATTAAGAGGATCAGTCATCTTAAAATTCGGATTCATTTCTCGTTTCAAATATTCACTGGTAGCATGCCATATCTCAATCAATTGACGTAATTTTTCCACTGCATGTACATTTCCATAATCATGATGTCTTTCCGAAGCAAACCCTTGTTGTTGCACATCTTGGATAAGCCATAGTTTAGCTGGTGTTGTTAAAAGATCATCAATTCCTAATGAAATAGCTGCATCGGTAGCTTGCTGAAAACCTAAAATCTTCAGTTGATCTAATACATGTGATGTATATGTCATTCCAAATTGATTTACGAATCTTTTAATAAGGTGCTTCATAACAAATTTATCCATCCCTTTATTAAAAAAGGGCACTTCAAAAGGAAAGGGTATTTTGAATTTAGGTTGTATCATAAGAATAAAATGGGTATTTTGAATTTAGGTTGTATCATAAGAATAAAATGGGTATTTTGAATTTAGGTTGTATCATAAGAATAAAATATCTCCATTTTGGATAAAATCTCCCCAAAATGGGTTGGGGAGTAGGAATCGGCAATGGGTTTAAGCTCCAAAGCTCCCTTAATCTTTATCTCTGCATGAATGAAAGGATCATAAGATTAATAACATTAAATTCTGAATAGTGACAGTTCTTGTCGGATATCATAAGTCCACAAGCCTTTTATAGCTTCTTCTATTTCTCGATTAAAACGAATACGACCAACGGTCGTTCGAATGTATTTATTAAGTATTTCCCCCACTCTACATTTTCTTATTCGAAAATGATCATAGATTTCGTAGAAGGTACCGAAAGATTCATATTGAACTTCGATAGGAAGTTCTCGATTTACTGAATTAATAATAGAGGTATCTATATCTCTCCTCCATCGGAGCCATAAAGGACTGTCTAAATCAATTTGTTTTTGTTCATAAGCTTTAAGCGCATCATCATAGCTATAAAACGAAGGTGAGACGATCTTCTTTTTTGAATTATTCGGGTGGTATCTATTTTCATAAATGCCGTGGTTTTTTTGAATAGTGGATCTATAAAGTCCTAGAAGCATATCTTGAGTCGGTACACAAATAGGGTCTCCTATAGTTGGAGAGATAAGATTGAGATGAGAAAACATAAGTAAACGAGCTTCTACTTGAGCTTCCATAGATAAAGGTATGTGGACAGCCATCTGATCTCCGTCAAAGTCTGCATTAAATCCTGCACAAACCAATGGGTGTAACCGAATGGCACGTTCTTTTATTAAAATGGGTAGAAATGCTTGTATTCCTAATCTGTGTAAGGTGGGTGCTCGATTTAACAATATGGGATGTCTTTGTATAGTCTGTTTAAGTACGTTCCATATAATAGGTTTCCTATCTCGAATTAAAAATTTAGCAGTTCTTAGATTGGGAGCAATCTGTCGTTCAACTAGATCACGAATTAAAAATGCTTGAAAAAGCTCTATTGCGATTTCTCGGGGTAATCCACATTGATACAATGAGAGATGGGGACCTACCACAATAACAGAACGACCTGAATAATCGACCCGTTTTCCAAGTAAATTTTCACGAAATCTTCCTTCTTTCCCTTGGAGAAAATCTGAGAACGATTTATAAGGTCTATCCTTATTATCTTTCACCGGTTGCGCGCCTATACTGTTATCAAGAAGTGCATCTACAGCTTTTTGGACTAATTTCTTTTTATCAAACAATAAATTTGGTATTAGAAATGCACGAGTCCATTCTATGGATTCTAAAAGATTATTATTTCGACGGATCACTTTTAGATAAAGTTCATTGAGATCCGAAGTAATCACTCCACCTTCATTTAATTTATACATTGGCCTCAGGTCGGGAGGAAGAACTGGTAATAGGCATAAAACCATCCATTGTGGTTCTACATTTGTTTGAATAAAATATTGAGCAAATTTCATCCGTCTAACCAGGCGATCCTTTCTTCTTTGAAGTGAGAGAAGTTTTTTCTTGGTACTATCATATAGTTTTCTCAAAGGAGAATCTTTTTTCAAAAATTGGATTGGTGACTCCCCCGACAAAAATAATATAGATATTTTCGTATCTATTTCCTTCCATTCTCTATATGAATGATCTATAATCATTTGCAGATTTAGACCGGCTAATTGTTCTTTGATAGCTTTTCCTCCAGTGGCAATTTCTCGCTCTTGAAATAGCGCAAAATCCCAAGAGAGATAAGAAGCAATTTCCGTTGCCCAAGATTTAGACTCATATTCACGAAGTTTTCCATGAAATCGCAATAAAGTTGGCTTGTTAACTGTGGGCCTAGTAATAAAAACATTTGGATAGGTTTATCTTTTTTCCCCCCCTCAGAATCGGACATGAAAGTTTCTTCTCATCCGGCTCAAGTAACTATACCCAAATGGAAAGTGATTATGTATCACTATGCACAAAATGTGCTCTCTGATACAAACAATGTTTCCCGACGGTTTTCATCCCCAAACGATAAAACTAAATAGTTACTCTTTGCTCAAGTGCCAAGTGAATTCAATTATTGGTTTACAATTCGTATTATGACATATAATATGTTATGTAATTAATGAGCAGTCTTCTCCCTTTTGAACGATACATTTCTTTGTGAATGTGAAAGACCTTTAATTTATTGTGAAATTCATATGGGATTTACTTGTCTCTATCTCTTTATTAATTGATCCTATAGGTTTCTGTTTTACTTCGATGGTTACAATACTATTTGAAGCATATGTGCGATGAATAGACTCCTATAACCATATTTTTTACTTTGGTCTAGAATAAAAAAGAAAAATGAAACAGATTCTTTATTCCATTTTCTTTCTGTTTCTAATAAAAGAAGTATTTTTACGAAGTCCAATTAGCAATTGAAATTAATATACAAGATATTAACCCTAGATTCATTCCTTTTTATCAACATGGTTCTAATTCTGAGCTTCATGCCCCTCTTGCCGAGGGACGTGTCAGAGCTAAGGGCATCCCAATTAGATTGAATAGGATGACAGTTCCTATGGAGCTGTATAATCGGAGCTTGTGATCAAGTCACACATCGCAGTATACTGGGTCGTCTAATTCTTTACGAGTTTTGTCTAATAGATTCGCGATATAACTGGGACGTCGTTTGAAATACCAAATATGAACAACTGGACATGCCAGTTTAATGTATCCCATTCGATATCTTCGAATTCGAGGATCAATAACAAGTTCAACTCCACATTGAGTACAAAAATTGGAGTTGTAGTTTTCCTTCTCATTTTCTATCATTGGAGGTTTTACACAAGCACAAACTCCCCTTTTCTTAGGTCCAAATATCCTTTCACAAAGTAATCCATCTCTTATTGGTTCATAAGTTCTATAATCTAAAATCTGTTCTGCAGTCACTTGTCCGACTCTTTCTCCATTAGGTAATATTCTTTCAGACCAAGCGAGAATCTGCTCGGGAGAAACTAATCCAATTTGAAGTTGTTCGTGTTTATTCTGGTCATTCATAAAAAATAAATTTTGATTCATTTTGATCAAACTTCCTTCTTATCTATCTGAAAGTCTATCTCAGATAGGATAGTATGATTCAATTCTAGAGCTAAAGATCGTAGTTCTCGACTGAGCAATCGGAAAGATTCTGTAAAAGTGGTAGGTTTAGGCATTGGTTCTCCGTTGAAAATGGCACCAAATATTTTTTCACGAGTGTCCATATGATCAGATTTTAAAGTAAGTATCTCGTGTAAAATATAAGCAACACCAAAACCTTCTAGAGCCCAAACTTCCATTTCTCCTACTCGTTGTCCTCCTCTGGAGGATTTTCCTTTTAGAGGTTGTTGTGTAACCAACGCATAAGGTCCACGGGAACGTGCATGAATTTTGTCGTCAACTTGATGACACAATTTCGATATATAAGCTATTCCTATTGTAACAGGTTGTTCAAAAACCTTTCCTGTTCTTCCATCAATTAATCTATGTTTTCCAGGATTATCCGTTTCAAATACCCATGGATTAGCTGTTTGCTCGCTAGCTTTATAAAGCTCAGAAAACACTAGTTTTCTAGAAGCTTCTCGCTCGTACCTTTCGTCAAAAGGTGGAAGTCTATAATGTTTGTTCATTAGTTTTCCTGCTAAACCAAGTAAACATTCAAAGATCTGTCCTACATTCATTCGTGAAGGTACCCCTAATGGATTTAATACCATGTCCACTGGTGTTCCATTTTGTAAATAAGGCATATCTTGCCTGGGCAAAATTTTTGAAATAATACCTTTATTACCATGCCTTCCCGCTACTTTATCACCCACTTGTATTTTACGTTTTTGTAAAATATATACATGAACTCTTTCTACAATATCGCCGAGATAATCGTCTTCCTCCTCCTCGAACTCCTGAAAGCATCTCACATCGATAACTCGACCTTTTACACCTTTAGGGACTCTAAAACAATTTTCTTTTCCAGTAGGTGCCTTAATATCAAATAAAGCTTGTAATAATTTTCCTTCTGGAGTATTTATTAGTGAGTCTTCTTCTGCTTCCAGTATTAATTTACCTACTAATATATCACCTGTTTCTACCCAAGATCCTATCATTACAATGCCGTTTTCGTCCAGATGACGGAGTAAGTAAGCATTTAAATGAGGTATTTCTCTAGTTATTACTTCAGGGCCCTGGTCCGTAAAATAAACTCCAATTTTGTATCTTACGATCTGAAAAGAAGTAAAAATGTCTTCATATACCAGACGTTCACTAATAAGTATTGCATCTTCAAAATTGTACCCTTCCCATGGCATATAGGCCACTAAAATGTTTTTTCCCAAAGAAAGTTCCCCCCCTGCTGTAGCTGCGCTGTCTGCTATAATTTGTCCCCTCTTTACATATTCCCCTTGGCGAACTCGGGGTTTTTGATGCATACAAGTATCACTATTAGAACGTTGATATAGAATCAATTCTGTTTCTATATTGTCTCGAGCAATAGATGAAGTTATGATTATATTTTCACCATCAATATACTTTATTTTTCCCCCTTGCTTGGCTATAGCTACACTTCCTGAATCTAGAGCTACTTGACCCTCCAATCCAGTTCCAACAATACACTTCTCAGGTTGAATAAGTGGAAGTGCTTGACGCTGCATATTAGAACCCATTAAAGCACGATTCGCATCATTATGTTCGATAAAAGGAATAAGGCAAACTCCAACGGAAAAATATTGGGAAGGGAAAATACTTCTGAAATGAATTTGGTCCCATGCAAAAAATAAAAATTCTTGTTGAAATCGGGCTGCAACCAATTGTTCCTCTGGAACCCCTTGATTTAATGCCAGAGAATTTCCTATAGCTATCCGATAGTATTCATCTTCTCCCGGTAATAGATAAACCATATGGTCTATGTTCGATCTCTCAGATAGCCTATAGAATGGACTTTGTAAAGAGCCGTAATGACCAAGCGTTGCATAAATAGATAACGATCCAATAAGCCCAACATTTATTCCTTCGGATGTCGTAATCGGACAAATACGTCCATAATGACTAGGATGTATATCCCGTGTACGAAAAGTAGACGTTCGACTTGTCAATCCTCCAGGGCCCAAAGAGCTCACTTTTCGACTATGAACTATTTCTGCCAACGGATTAGTTTGATCCAAAAATTGTGATAAGGGATGTAACCCAAAAAAATGACGAAAAGTTTCCGTTAATGAAATGAAAGTTTCCAATTTAATAAGAGTTATTCTCTTTTTAGCATTGATTGATACTGATACAGGTAATAAAGTTTTTTCAACTGCTTCTCTGAAATCATATAGAGCTAATCGTAATTGCTCTTGTAATAAATCTGCTACAGAACGAATATATCGATTTTGTAAGTGATCTATATCATCAGGTGTACCTGCTCCAAATTGCACTTTTATAAGGTAATCCACAGCAGCCAATATATCGTGCGGTAATAATAAAAATTCGTTCTCGGGTATATCAAGACTTAGTTTTTTATTCAGATTTCGTCGACCAATCTTTCCTAATAAACATTTCGTTCGAAAAAATGTTGTTACTTTTTCATATATAGACTCAAAATCCAATTCTCCTTCTTCTTCTCCTTCTTCTTCTCCTTCTTCTTCTCCTTCTTCTTCATTTTCGTCACTTATGTAAAGTTTTTTATAAAGTTTCAAAATAGCTTTCCGCTTCCCGCCATACCAATCGTACTTGTATGTAGAATACTCCTTTGAATATTGGAAAAATGCTTTAACATTCTTATAGTTAAAAATATCTTCGGAATTTAGACCCATAGCTAATAAAAAAAGTAAAACAGATATTTTTTTTTGGTTTATACGAATCCATATCTTTTCTTTTTTTTTATTAAGCTCTAATCTTGATCTTCCTCCCCAATCTGAAATTATTGTGCCAATCCAGATAATGTTTCCCGACGGTTTTCGTTGCCAAGTGTAATAAATACCGGGACTTCTTACTATTTGATTGACCACGACTCTGTAATTTCCATTTATTACAAAAGTTCCTTTAGAATTCATCAAAGGAATATCTCCCAGATATAAAATATGGTCCTGCATTTCACAAGTTTTTTTAGTTTTCTTAATCAATCTTGCTGGTACATATAATTGACAGTTATATGTAAGAGACATATATACAGCATCTCTCTCTTTAATGAAAGGTTCTGTTAGTTTATATTCAGAACCAAAAAGAAGAATTTTTATCTTTTTATTTGAGCTTTCCATTTTTGAAAAGTTATTGATTTCTTCTATTAAGCCTTGATTGATAAAACGAAAAAATCCTTCAAGTTGTATTTTACCAAATTGGGGAATTGTAAATATTCCTTTATTTTCTTCTAATCGCATTGAATGTTTGCTATCTTATATTATCTATAGTAAATTTTATATTTCGATATTGTATTCCCCATTAATCTAGACGAATAAATTCGACAAAAAATTGACATGCTTTGTTCACTATATCAAAAAAAAGAAGCTATTCTCTTTTATTATTAAAATTATGATATATGATGTAAATATTTCTATAGTTGTAAATTCTCTAGTTATTGACAGACAAAAGTGGATTTAATATACTAATTAGGTACTCTAAATTAAATTCCTATTCTATACTAGAGGCAGTAACTTAAATTCCTAACCGATATTAATAGGTTATAGGTTCCACTTCAATAAGATAATTGATAATTGAAAACCAATCCCTTTTTTCCTATTGGAAAAGTCTAAATCCCCTTATAGACCTGGGGACTATAAATTGGTTATACGGCATATCCGAGTGATAAACAAGAATACGTGAAATACCTTACATATCATCTTCGATAAATAAAGCAAAATATCTTTTTCCCTTAGGATATAACTAGATATGGGGATGGCGACATAGCCAAGTGGTAAGGCAGGGGACTGCAAATCCTCGATCCCCAGTTCAAATCTGGGTGTCGCCTTGGTAGTCTAAACAAATAGAAAAGTCTCTATTTCTATCCATGTCTTTTGGAGACAACTTGTGTAGCTTCAGGTGCTATTGCTAATTAAATAGCAAATAAAATTCAATTTTATCGTTAATGTCTGATCTGATAGGTAGTTTATATTTCTAGTAATTAGTTACAAGAAAAAATTTTGAGAAGCCTCTACTATCGACTCATCCTTTCAGAATAGGAAGGTAGAAGATTCCCACTTTGCACCATTTTGAATAGTTCCATTATCATCAAGAATCAATAATGATATTATTTGTTTTTTTTTTACTTTTTTTTTTCAGTTTTTATCAAAGAGAGGGATTCGTATGGATATAGTCGGTATCGCTTGGGCTGCTCTAATGGTAGTTTTTACTTTTTCTCTTTCACTCGTAGTATGGGGTAGAAGTGGAATTTAATAGAATTTGAATAGTCCTTCTGTTTTTAATCGTTCTGTTCAAAACAAATAAACAATAATTATTACGATGATTAAATCATTACTATCATTAATTATTTATTCATTAATTATTTGATTTGATCTATCGTTAAATTATCAACGAGATGATTAATAATATCAAATTGATCATGTTATAGTATAAAATTCATACTTCATATTTTATAAATATGAAGTAGAATTTTATATAGCGATATTTTTCACTATACATCTGTTAATGAACTATACAGATGTTAAAGCATATGGAGCATTATTGCTCTGTCTTTTCCATATCAAATTTTTGCCTTTACAATTGACAATTTTGTATATTACTATGGAATAGTAAACAATGCGTATTCGTATTATCAATATTTTTTGAGATATTAAAAAAATATTGATAACACCTATGTTTTTTTTTTACATCAATTTTTCCAGAGATATGGAAAAAATTATGTCTAGTTCCCACGAGACAAATTAGAATTATAATTTAGATCTACTTATCCAAAATCTGTATATAAGTGGTACAAACGACAATTTCTTTTTTCTTTTGTAATTACTTCTTCTCAAAAAAAAATATACTAACCGCTATTACTTTTTTATAGTAACGATTTAGACTAATTCTAGATTCTAAGTAGTCACTCTAGTTCACTTTGAGGCTTCGTTTGTGCGTAAATGACGATTAGAAAAGCAGTGGGCACTGCAATGAATAATAGAATAGCAATAAATGCAAGGTTATTTACTTCCATGATTGATTTTCGCTTCGTTTTAAAATAACTCGAGATTTGATCTCATAGAGTATCTCTTTTTTTTTTATGTTAATGTTATATATTAGAAGAGGATCCTAGAAATAGCCAAAAACCAAAAAGGGTCTAGTAAAAAATTGATGAGCAAACAAAAATATGAGAGATGAACGCAGAGCGTAAATCTATACACAGTATTCTTCCTAACATAGATCTATCTTACTACGATACCCCTTTTTTTTTTTCTCAAGGAAAAAAAGATTGCGGATCTAATAATTCGGCGAATCCACACACAAAATGTGTATGTGTAAAAAAAGATGTCAAATCTATTCTAGTCTACTCTATTTTCCTTTTTTTCTCTTGTTTGGGGTAGGAATCGCTCAAACAATTGTTCAATTTATTGAATCGGGACTGACGGGGCTCGAACCCGCAACTTCCGTCTTGACAGGGCGGTACTCTAACCAATTGAACTACAATCCCACTAGGTACAGTTTATTGACTAAACTGTTATAAAAAAAACTGTGCCGTGTGCCGGGTCGTATTTTTGAAAACTTTTATCTTTCAAATTTATATTCTATATCAAAAGTATCTGTTCGTTCCGATTCTTTACTCTATTACAGTATAGGATTAGAGGGTAGGGGATTCAAAAACCAATTACCTTTCTTATCTGATAGATAAATATCTATCTCAATCTATCAAGTTGGTATTGGGCCGAGCTGGATTTGAACCAGCGTAGGCATATTGCCAACGAATTTACAGTCCGTCCCCATTAGCCACTCGGGCATCGACCCAGGAAAAAATGGGAAGTTGATTATAGTACCTAATTAGGTACTATAATGACTTTCCTAGCCTACCTAGTACCCCTAGGGGAAATCGAATCCCCGTTGCCTCCTTGAAAGAGAGATGTCCTGGGCCACTAGACGATAGGGGCTATTGTTATAATATTCAAATCCCTAGGAATTTGTCAATATAAAACAATCTTTCTTCATATTTCATTATTTAATATTCTTCTTGTGTTGTCAGGATCGATAATAGAACTATATTCAATTAATTTAGTTCTATTATTGACCCCATTATTTGGCATCTATCGAATATGTAATAGACTTCTCCATTGGTAATGAAATGGTCAAAAGCCCTTTTAACTCAGGGGTAGAGTAACGCCATGGTAAGGCGTAAGTCATCGGTTCAAGCCCGATAAAGGGCTCAATAAAGCCCAGTTGTTATTATTTAACATTTATTTGATTAAGACAAAAAAGCTGCAATTATACCTCTTTTTGTTATCACGGAATAGAACATGTTAATATAATTGAGGACAACTAACATATAGAATTTAGATAGAACTTTTTTTCTTATATCTCGCTACTAATAAGACGAGGAATAGTATAAGATTAGGCATAATCTACTTCACTTTCGTATTTTTCATTGAAGAATTACTAATGGAAATTAGTACGTATTACTTTAAAACTAAATGAAAACTCAATAAAAATGTCAATAAAAATGAGAAGTAAGTGAACCTAACCCATTGACTGATTAATAATATAAGTTATTCTTATATTGAAAATTGAGGTAGATTTTGAAAGTGAACCTTCAATCAATTGAAATTATTCGAATACTCTCATATTTGGTTGTTAATTGGATATTCTGTCGAATTGAAAAGCATAATTCGATTATGATGTACCAAACATTCTTACTATGTTTGTACGAGACATTTTATCTCGGTCATTCTACCAGTAGAAAATAGATTGGAATTGAGATATAAAAAAAGAGAAGAAAAAAATGAAATAGAAACAACTTCGAATTATCATGCATTTACTATTCACTATATATAAGTAATTCGGTTTCAATATCAAATCCGTGCCAATAAGGAATCTTCGAAACCCGATTTATTGAAAGGGATGATGGATGAAAAATTGTCCATAAATATTTCAATGTAAAACAGTGTATACCCTTTGATTCTATCGAATAGGGTGTTCGGAAAAGGTTGAAATAGTGAAATAGGAGGATTACTATGACTATAGCTCTTGGAAAGTCTTCCAAAGAGGAACAAACTTTATTTGATATTATGGATGACTGGCTACGCAGAGACCGTTTTGTTTTTGTGGGTTGGTCCGGTTTATTGCTTTTTCCTTGTGCTTATTTTGCACTAGGCGGATGGTTCACGGGCACAACTTTTGTGACTTCGTGGTATACTCACGGATTGGCCAGCTCCTATTTGGAAGGTTGTAATTTTTTAACTGCTGCAGTTTCTACGCCTGCTAATAGTTTGGCACATTCTTTGCTGCTATTATGGGGTCCTGAAGCACAAGGAGATTTTACTCGCTGGTGTCAGTTAGGTGGTCTATGGACTTTCGTTGCTCTTCATGGTGCTTTTGGTCTAATAGGCTTTATGTTACGCCAATTTGAACTTGCTCGATCTGTGCAATTACGACCTTATAATGCAATTGCGTTCTCTGCTCCGATTGCTGTTTTTGTTTCCGTATTCTTGATCTATCCATTAGGTCAATCTGGTTGGTTTTTTGCGCCTAGTTTTGGCGTAGCAGCTATTTTCCGATTTATCCTCTTTTTTCAAGGTTTTCATAATTGGACCTTGAATCCATTTCATATGATGGGAGTTGCCGGAGTATTGGGTGCTGCTCTTCTATGTGCTATTCACGGTGCTACCGTAGAAAATACTTTATTTGAAGACGGTGATGGTGCAAATACATTCCGTGCTTTTAACCCAACTCAAGCCGAAGAGACTTATTCTATGGTCACTGCGAACCGTTTCTGGTCCCAAATTTTTGGGGTTGCTTTTTCCAATAAACGTTGGTTACATTTCTTCATGTTATTTGTGCCGGTGACCGGTTTATGGATGAGTGCCATTGGAGTAGTTGGCCTAGCTCTAAACTTACGTGCTTATGATTTTGTTTCCCAGGAGATTCGTGCAGCAGAAGATCCTGAATTTGAGACTTTTTATACAAAAAATATTCTTTTGAACGAAGGTATTCGTGCTTGGATGGCGGCTCAGGATCAGCCTCATGAAAATCTTATATTCCCTGAGGAGGTTCTACCCCGTGGAAACGCTCTTTAATGGAACTCTAACTTTAGCTGGTCGTGACCAAGAAACCACTGGTTTCGCTTGGTGGGCTGGTAATGCTCGACTTATTAATTTGTCAGGCAAATTACTTGGAGCTCATGTGGCTCATGCCGGATTAATTGTATTCTGGGCTGGAGCAATGAATTTATTTGAGGTGGCTCATTTTGTACCAGAAAAACCTATGTATGAACAAGGATTGATTTTACTTCCCCATCTAGCTACTCTAGGATGGGGAGTCGGTCCTGGTGGGGAAATTGTGGACACTTTTCCCTATTTTGTATCCGGGGTACTTCACTTAATTTCTTCTGCAGTTTTAGGCTTCGGTGGTATTTATCACGCACTAATTGGACCCGAAACTTTAGAAGAATCTTTTCCATTTTTTGGTTATGTATGGAAAGATAGGAACAAAATGACCACAATTTTAGGTATTCACCTAATCTTGCTAGGTGTTGGTGCTTTTCTCCTAGTGTTTAAGGCTTTGTATTTTGGTGGCATATATGATACCTGGGCTCCCGGCGGTGGAGATATAAGAAAAATTACGAACCTTACGCTTAACCCAAGTACTATATTTGGTTATTTACTAAAATCCCCTTTTGGAGGGGAGGGATGGATTGTTAGTGTGGACAATCTAGAAGATCTAATTGGAGGACATGTGTGGTTAGGTTCCATTTGTATCTTCGGTGGTATCTGGCACATCTTAACAAAACCTTTTGCGTGGGCTCGCCGTGCGTTTGTATGGTCCGGAGAAGCTTACTTATCTTATAGTTTGGCAGCTCTCTCTGTCTTTGGTGTCATTGCTTGTTGTTTTGTTTGGTTTAACAATACAGCTTATCCCAGTGAATTCTATGGACCTACCGGCCCAGAGGCCTCTCAAGCACAAGCATTTACTTTTTTAGTTAGAGACCAGCGTCTTGGAGCTAGTGTGGGGTCTGCCCAAGGGCCCACTGGTTTAGGTAAATATCTTATGCGTTCTCCTACTGGAGAAATTATTTTTGGAGGGGAAACGATGCGTTTTTGGGATCTTCGTGCTCCCTGGTTGGAACCTTTAAGAGGTCCTAATGGTTTGGACCTGAGTAAGCTGAAAAAAGACATACAACCTTGGCAAGAACGACGTTCAGCAGAATATATGACTCATGCTCCTTTAGGTTCGTTAAATTCTGTGGGTGGTGTAGCTACCGAAATTAATGCGGTCAATTATGTCTCACCTCGAAGTTGGTTAGCCACTTCTCATTTTGTTCTAGGATTTTTCTTTTTCGTAGGTCATTTGTGGCATGCAGGAAGAGCTCGTGCAGCTGCAGCAGGATTTGAGAAAGGAATTGATCGTGATTTTGAACCTGTTCTTTCCATGACCCCTCTTAATTAAACCAGAGATAAAACTATAAATCATCTAATTTCTTTTTAGATTATTAGAAGGATAGTTATATCCTTTGCCATTATTCTTCCAACTAAATCCTTGTTGCTCGGCTACACTCTATATAGCCGAGCATTCTTTATTTGTACTGAACTAAGTTCTATCTAGGACTTTTTTTGCATAAGCTAGGTTCAATTGTTCGATCAACAAAAGGAGAGAGAGGGATTCGAACCCTCGATAGTTTTTCACTATACCGGTTTTCAAGACCAGAGCCATCAACCACTCGGCCATCTCTCCCCAATGAGCATAACTCATTTTATCCCGACAGATAATATCTGTCTATAGTTATAATAGTTATATATATAACTAACTATTATGATGATAAAAAGAAAATTTGCTTATTCTTTCTTTATACTCGGAATTTGAAAATTTCGATTCATTTATGATCAAATAAAAATCCGTAGTGCATTTTAATTAAAAAGACCGGATAGGGATCGAATGGTATAGCCTTTTGAATCTGTTGGAAGCTTTTAAGATTACAATCATGACTATTGCGTTCCAATCGTCTTTGTTTGCATTAATTGCAATTTCAATTCTACTAGTGATTGGTGTACCTGTCGCACTTGCCTCTCCTAATGGCTGGTCAAGTAAAAAAAATGTACTATTTTCAGGTGTATCATTATGGATTGGATTAGTCTTTTTAGTAGGTATTCTAAATTCTTTCATATCTTAAGATATATTGATCTTCCTTCCTCCCCCTGGGCCTAAATTAATTCACAAAGGAATTGAATTTGCGATAAATAAAAAACCAGGTAATGAAAGTGCTCAAGGGAGAGGTTATTATTAATATGATTGATAATTGTCTATTGAAATAGAAAAATTGACCTCCATAGAATGGTAATATATGGGTATATATTATACCCATATAACGAGTCAAATGCGGGTATGGTTGAATGGTAGAATTTCTCCTTGCCAAGGAGAAGATGCGGGTTCGATTCCCGCTACCCGCCTATCTGTAGAATAGAAAGTTATCGTATTGGTTTAGTCGTATTTGTATCGTATTTATACGATACAGCCAAGATATATTCAATTTATTGTGTCTTTGCGGAGATGGGATTTGAACCCATGACTTCAAGGTTATGAGCCTTGCGAGCTACCAAACTGCTCTACTCCGCGTTATCCCTTCATATTAACCTTTCTTATAATACCATTAAAATGGGTACATCGAGCAATCCCTTGGGTATGTATGCTATTTTCCCCCCCTTATATAGGGAGGGACTTTTCTATCATAACAATAACTTGAAAATAATTCTTTTCTTTACCCTACCAACTCGATTTTGTTACCCCAGCCAACAAACATGCGTGAGCCATTTCACGGATTATATATCCGGATAATTCAAAGTCTCTATAATTGGCTCTGGGTCTTCCAGTCTTCAAACAACGTCGGCGAAGACGCGTAGGTGCACTATTACGCGGTAGAGATTGTAATTTTCTATAAATTTCCAATTTTTCATCCAGTGATGAGACTTCGCTCATCTCTTTTTTCAAAGATTGGCGAAGCAAATTATATTTCCTTTCCAATCTTTGTTTCTTTTTCTCTCTTTGAATGAGACTTTTTCTTGCCATAATGATTCAGCTACTTTATATAAAGAATATAGATCAAATTTGAGATGGAGAAGTATTACGTGGATTACTCCTTCTTTTTATACACAGAGATTAGATTTCAAAATCTAAAAACTGTGTATAAAAAGAATTAACCGAATTTACCTGATGTAGAGGCGATTAAGAAAGCTGCATAGGTGAATATATAGCCTACAGAAAAGTGAGCTAATCCAACTAATCGTGCTTGAACAATGGAAAGAGCTACCGGCTTATCTCTCCATCGAACTAAATTAGCCAGAGGTGTGCGTTCATGAGCCCATGCAAGAGTTTCAATCAGTTCTTGCCAATATCCACGCCAAGAAATAAGAAACATAAATCCAGTAGCCCAAACAAGATGTCCAAATAAGAACATCCACGCCCAAACAGATAAACTGTTCATACCAAAAGGATTGTATCCATTAATTAGTTGTGAAGAATTTAACCAAAGATAATCTCTTAACCACCCCATTAAATAAGTGGAAGACTCATTAAATTGGGCTACATTTCCCTGCCATAAGGTTATATGTTTCCAATGCCAATAGAAAGTAACCCATCCAATGGTATTCAACATCCAGAAAACTGCTAAATAAAAAGCATCCCAGGCCGAAATATCGCAAGTACCGCCCCGTCCCGGACCATCGCAAGGAAAACTATAACCAAAATCTTTCTTATCAGGCATTAGCTTAGAACCGCGCGCATCTAAAGCACCTTTTACTAAAATCAACGTAGTCGTATGCAAACCTAGAGCAATAGCATGATGAACCAAAAAGTCTCCGGGACCAATTGTTAAGAAGAGCGAATTTTTATTATCGTTAATAGCATTCAACCAACCGGGTAACCATAAGCTTTTTCCGGCATTGAATGCTGGATCATTTGCTGAAGATAAGAGCACATCAAAGCCATATAAGGTCTTACCATGAGCAGATTGTATCCATTGAGCAAATATAGGCTCAATCAAGATTTGCTTTTCTGGAGTACCAAAAGCGAGCATAACATCGTTATGAACATAAAGTCCCAAGGTATGAAAACCTAGGAATAGACTAACCCAACTCAAATGAGATATTATGGCTTCCTTATGCTCCAACATTCTCGCCAATACATTATCCTTATTTTGTTCTGGATTATAATCTCTAATGAGAAATATAGCTCCATGAGCAAATGCCCCCGTCATAATGAATCCGGCAATGTATTGATGATGAGTATACAAAGCAGCTTGAGTAGTAAAATCTTGTGCTATGAATGCATAGGCAGGCAAAGAATACATGTGTTGAGCTACTAAAGAAGTAACAACTCCCAAAGAAGCTAGAGCAAGACCTAATTGAAAGTGAAGAGAGTTATTGATTGTGTTGTAAAGACCCTTATGCCCGCGTCCTAATAAGCCTCCCGGAGGAACATGTGCTTCTAAAATATCTTTTATGCTGTGTCCAATCCCAAAGTTGGTTCTATACATATGACCAGCAATGAAAAACACAAATGCAATAGCTAAATGATGATGCGCGATATCAGTTAGCCACAAACTTTGAGTTTGTGGATGGAATCCCCCGAGAAGAGTTAGAATAGCAGTTCCCGCCCCTTTAGCGGTACCAAATAAATGACTGCTGGAATCAGGATTTTGAGCATAAAGATTCCACTGACCTGTAAAAAGTGGTTCCAATCCTTGGGGATGTGGTACTATATCTAAAAAATTATCCCACCTTATGTGCTCTCCTCTTGATTCAGGAATAGCCACATGAACTAAATGCCCCGTCCAAGCCAAAGAACTGACTCCGAAGAGCCCTGATAAATGATGATTTAGACGAGACTCGGCATTTTTAAACCATGAAACACTTGGTTTCCATTGAGGTTGTAGATGCAACCAACCCGCTGTTAAAAAGAGAGCAGAAAGAAATAGCAAGAAAAGAGCTCCAGTATAAAGATCTTCATTAGTGCGTAAACCAATTGTATACCACCACTGATAAACACCGGAATAAGCAATATTGACTGGACCGGGAGCACCTCCTCGGGTAAAGGCTTCTACGGCCGGTTGACCAAAATGAGGATCCCAAATTGCATGAGCAATAGGTCTTATATGTAAGGGGTCGTGGACCCATGCTTCGAAATTGCCTTGCCAAGCTACGTGGAACAAATTACCAGAGGTCCACAGAAAAATTATAGCTAACTGACCAAAGTGAGAAGCAAAAATCTTTTGATAAAGGCGCTCTTCGGTAATATCATCATGACTCTCAAAGTCATGTGCAGTAGCAATACCAAACCAAATACGACGAGTAGTTGGGTCCTGGGCCAAGCCTTGGCTGAACTTTGGAAATCTTGATGCCATAATGCTTTATCCTCCTAGCCATTATCCTACTGCAATAATTCTTGCTAGGAAGAACGCCCATGTTGTGACAATTCCACCCAGAAGGTAATGAGCTACTCCTACAGCGCGTCCTTGAACAATACTCAAGGCTCTTGGCTGGATAGCAGGAGCAACTTTTAATTTATTATGGGCCCAAACAATAGATTCAATAAGTTCTTGCCAATATCCACGGCCACTAAATAGGAACATTAAACTAAAGGCCCAAACGAAATGAGCACCTAAGAATAAAAGACCATATGCAGATAATGAAGAACCGTAAGATTGGATTACTTGAGAAGCTTGTGCCCATAGAAAGTCACGGAGCCACCCGTTAATTGTAACGGAACTCTGCGCAAAGTTTCCTCCTGTAATATGAGTTACCACTCCCTGATCACTTATACTACCCCAAACATCGGACTGCATTTTCCAACTAAAATGAAATATTACTACCGAAATTGCATTGTACATCCAGAATAACCCTAAGAAGACATGATCCCAGGCAGATACTTGGCATGTTCCTCCTCTACCAGGCCCATCGCAAGGAAAACGAAAACCAAGATTCGCTTTATCGGGTATTAAACGAGAACTGCGAGCAAATAAAACACCTTTAAGTAATATTAATACAGTCACATGGATAGTAAATGCATGAATATGGTGCACTAGAAAATCCGCAGTTCCTAATGGAATAGGCAACAAGGCCACTTTGGCACCTACTGCTATCAAATCACCACCTCCCCAGGTTAAGCTGGTACTTGCTGTTGCATCAGGAGCTGTCAAACTGGGTGCTAAAGCATGAGTGTTTTGTATCCATTGAGCAAAGATAGGTTGTAATTGGATAGCAGTATCTGAAAACATATCTTTAGAACGTCCTAAAGCACTCATAGTATCATTATGAATATATAGACCAAAACTATGGAAACCTAAGAAAATACATACCCAGTTGAGGTGTGATACAATTGCATCACGATGTCTCAGAACACGGTCTAAAAGATTGTTGTACTGAGTAGTCGGATCATAGTCTCTTACCATAAAAATAGCTGCATGTGCAGCAGCGCCAACTATGAGAAATCCACCAATCCACATATGGTGCGTGAACAGAGATAGTTGGGTACCATAGTCAGTAGCTAGATATGGATAGGGAGGCATAGAATACATATGATGAGCTACGACAATAGTTAAAGATCCTAACATAGCTAGGTTAAGAGCTAATTGAGCATGCCATGAAGTAGTTAAGATCTCGTAAAGACCTCTATGTCCTTCCCCTGTAAATGGACCTTTATGAGCCTCCAAAATATCCTTGAGGTTATGACCAATAACCCAATTGGTTTTATACATATGACCAGCAATTAGAAAAAGAACTGCAATAGCCAAATGGTGGTGTGCAGTATCGGTCAGCCACAGACCCCCCGTTACTGGGTTGAGTCCTCCACGAAAAGTCAAAAATTCTGAATATTTCGACCAATTCAGAGTGAAAAATGGGGTCAATCCCTCAGCGAAACTGGGATAAAGTTGAGCTAAAAGCTCACGATTTAAAATAAATTCATGAGGAAGCGGTATCTCTTTAGGGTCCACTCCAGCATCTAAGAGTTGATTAATAGGTAAAGAAACGTGTATTTGGTGTCCTGCCCAAGATAGAGAGCCAAGTCCTAGTAACCCTGCTAAATGGTGGTTCAACATGGATTCTACATCTTGAAACCAAGCCAATTTTGGAGCAGCTTTGTGATAATGGAACCAACCAGCAAAAAGCATTAACGCTGCAAAAATCAATGCACCAATTGCGGTGCAGTAAAGTTGCAATTCACTAGTTATTCCGGATGCTCGCCAAATTTGGAAGAACCCAGAGGTGATTTGTATTCCTCGAAAACCTCCACCCACATCTCCATTCAAAATTTCTTGGCCTACTATCGGCCAAACTACCTGAGCACTGGGTTTAATGTGAGTAGGATCGCCTAACCATGCTTCATAATTGGAGAAACGAGCACCGTGAAAGTACATCCCACTTAGCCAAATAAATATGATGGCTAATTGACCAAAATGAGCACTAAATACTTTGCGAGAGATCTCTTCCAAATCATTGGTATGGCTATCAAAATCATGAGCATCAGCATGTAGGTTCCAGATCCAGGTGGTAGTATTGGGTCCCTTAGCTAGTGTCTTTGAGAAATGACCAGGTTTAGCCCATTTTTCAAATGAGGTTTTAACAGGATCCCTCTCCACTATGATCTTTACTTCTTCCGGTGAACGAATGGTCATTGAGTTCTCCTCTTTCCAGACGAGACATGAGAAAAAACCCGCCGAATTTTTGAAAAAAAAAAAGAAAAAATGACTATATATTCTAAACTCGTCCCTCTCTTTATTTCCCAGTTTAGAATTGGAGCGACTATGATACGGAAGTCGATTTGAGGCAGATCTTCAAATTTATTATGACATATCCGATAGGTGCTTAATGGACCGTTACGAGATATAAAACTTTCTCGCCCAGTGGTAAGATATGGTAAGATATTCTAAATATGATACAATCATTATTTTCATATCCAGATTTATTTATGCATATCTCTGGACCCATATTTATCACTTTTATGATTCAAAAGAACTTTATGAATTGATGAATCTTTCATAAATTCTATTTATGCACGATATTTACTCATATTAAAAAGATTTTTTTAACAATCCATAGATTGTATTCTTTGTTCTATTTTCTATTTTTTCATAATGATTATGCAATAAGAGAAGCTAATTCGTTCGAATAGCATGATAAATTTCATCATCTTAACTATAGGAATCGGGAGATTTTCATTCTCGAAAACGTCCTGTAATCTTTAACCGATTTTGTGCTTCGATATAATTGCTTGGAGCAAGTGCTATAGCTTGCTTCCAATATTCAGCAGCTTGATTAAACCAAGCTTCCGCAATTTCAGGATCTCCCTGTTGAATGGCCTGTTCTCCTCGGTCGGGATAGAGTAACTTCTAAAAGTTTTCTTCCCTTAGAACCGTACTTGAGAGTTTCCTACCTCATACGGCTCAATTAACTATTCTTTAGTCCTTGTACCCAAACTTCCAAAATAGGGTAGGTAAATACGTTCAGCTTAATCGAAAGAACAGAATGGGTCAATGACATGAGTTTCAAACTTCACTTTCGATAAATGATTAAGTTTTCTCTTTTCTCCCACCGTAAAAAGATGAAGTATTAGAAATAAAAAGGTCTACTTCAGATTATCGAGATAAAAATCTTTTTAAGAGGTAACTATCTCTATATAGAAATTTTTGAAGTAATACTTTCCTGGTAGGAAAGTATTACTTCACGTCTTTAGGATCTGATGCTACACCGCTGCTCAATAACCTAGTAAATCAACTCTACTACATAAATAGATTCCTTATTTTTGCCCATGAGCAGATTTGATCGTATCAGCCCGAACTTTCAATAATTGATCTTTATGGTGCTTTCTTCATCAATTGAATTGATTTTATTTTATCCATGGACTATCCAGGCTATATTTAATTTACCCATTCATATTTGGGCTCCTATGAGGGGTATTCTTTTGACTACAGCTGATAGAAAACCGTTGTTTTGGACGGTGCATATGTAGAAAGCCTCTTTTCTTTTCCGTACTAAACGAATTCATTCTATAGTACAGATAGCCGCACGTAATGACAGATCAAGGCCGTGTTATTAAGAGCTTGTGGTAAAGACGGGTTTCGTTCTAATGCCTGAAAATAATATTCTAAAGCCTTAGTATGTTCCCCATTACTTGTGTGGATAAGACCTATATTATACAATATATAACTTCGGTCATAGGGGTCAATTTCCGGTCGCATGGCTTCATAATAATTTTGTAAAGCTTCCGCATATTCCCCTTCCGATTGAGCTGACATTCGTTACGGTCGTTCATTCAATTGAAATGATCTCCGCTTCAAAACCGTACATGAAAATTTCACCTCATACGGCTCCTCCTTTTTTAATACAGAATAAGGAAAGTAATCAATTGACACGAAAAAAGATTTTCCTTATGATTATGAATTAGCAGGAACTAGTGTATTTCCAATGAATCTCTAGCTATCCTTCTTGCAAAGATTTTTTGATTATTCTATTCTAAATAATAAAGTATTTTAGCTTAGCACTACAAACATAACCTCTAACAATTTCTTTGTCCTTAACGCATTGTATTTTACGGGAATTATTCACTCCAACAGTCTCCGATGGTTCTAGCGGTATCCGAAATACAAACGAGATGGATGTTTGTTGCCTCAACCATTCTAACTAGCCCTTAATAAAAATAAAAAAAAAAATGTATTATATAGTCTTATTTCTTTATTATAACGAAGCATTTGTGTTGTCGATTTTAACGCGTAGTACTTTTTCCCTTATGCACACCTATCATATAGATTTGACCATTAACATCTATGTAATAGATATAACCTTTCGCTTAATACTAGAATCTCAGAAGATCAAAGCATCTAAGGCTGCGTAAATCGGGGATACACGACAGAAAGAATTGTTCTATTTCTAAAACTCACCTTCACTAAACGTCAGTTTTCACTTTTAATAAATAGAATATCAAAAAAAGTAGAAAGAAAAAAAATCAAATCACACCATCTCTGTAATAGGTAAATGCCTTTTTCTCCCCTGAAGCCATTGGGATTATCCGCAATAATATATCCGCTACAATTGTGAAAGTCTTGTCGATAAAATTGTCATTTCTCTGAGATCTAGGCATAGTCAATTTATAAATTTGATAATTTCTTTCATTCCCCATACGGAAATGATTCCATGAACAAAATTATTTGCCAATGCACAATAGCATAATAAATTTCCTTACGATCGCAAATATGTAATATGTAAACTGAATAAAGAAAAATTGGGAATATTTGAAAGAGTGGATTAAATTGATAGCAATCAATAAAAAAAATTTGAGAAAATGTTTCTGTTTCGCGCTCGGTTGCTCACGACCCCAACGATCAAACGAGTAAGTAAACGGCAAATTGGCATAAAATGAAAAAATGATGATTGATTGTGTTTGTGCATACTTATTCTATAAGTATAGAATAAGTATAGAATCTATTGAGCATATAATTATGATAGAATTTGTGTCATTATGATCCAATTTGTACCATTAATTGACTTACCGATCGAAGAATTATTTTCACTAATTATAGGAAATTATTCTATAATAATGATAGAATCTATCAATAGATCTGGCTTAATTTCACAATTGGATCGGGCAATAAAAATCCTAATATTCTAAAAGAAGAATATTAGATTGATGAAAGAAAATATCTTGAAATAAGAAGAAAAGCAACTTTGGTAAATACTCTTCTGTCTGTCTTTATTCAAAAAGACTTGACTTATGCAAAAGTCAGTTATCTCATTTTTGGGCATGAATTAGAAAAAAAACTTGTTGTTTTCATTTTGTCGACAAATTAAAGGTGTAGGAAAGATGGCTGAGCGGTTCAAGGCGTAGCATTGGAACTGCTATGTAGGCTTCTGTTTACCGGGGGTTCGAATCCCTCTCTTTCCGTATATTTGTATTCTTTATTTGCATCGTTTTATCATTAATCTAAACCCGATAGGATGGTTTCATTTTCCCACAATCTCCTTCCATTTCGGGGTAGAGAAAAAAAGATTGAAAAAAAGAAATATTTATTCAATGACATTGTCATGTAACATACAGAGGAACAAATGTGCAGAAATCCTTTCTTTTCATTCCCTTTAAATTGGGAATAATTTAAACTCGACGGGAATAGTATTCTACGACCAATAATTCATTAATCTTCAAACCGATACGCTTATTATCTATTATTTTTTTTACTAATCCACTATACTGTGACTTTTGTTTAATCCGATTTAAATGGGGGGGCACCCTCATTTTATCCTTTTGAAAAATCTCTCTATTTTTCTTCATTATATTTCTCAATCCTTGTTTCTCTTTTATAGAAATGAAATCTTGGGGTTTGCAACGGTAACTTGGTATATCTACTATACGACCATTGACCAGGATATGCCTATGGTTGACTAATTGTCTGGCTTCAGGAATAGTAAGCGCCATACCCAATCGAAAAAGGATATTATCCAAGCGCATTTCCAGTAATTGTAATAGAACCTGACCTGTTGATCCCTTGGCTCTTCTAGCAATACGAACATATTGAAGTAATTGGCGCTCTGGAAGTCCATAATGAAAACGTAATCTTTGTTTTTCTTTTAGACGTACAGGATATTGAGAAGATTTAAGAGGTTTAGAATGTTTTTTTTTTATAGGCTTTTGAATTCTATTGGGTGTTTTCTTACTTAGTCCTGGTAAAGTTTTGAGACGATTTATTATTTTTAAACGAGGTCCGCGATAACGGGACATAAAAAACTCCTTATTTCAAGAAATGACATAAATTAATGTTGGAAAGAAGAATAATATAAACAGCACGAATATTGGAATGATTTTCTATACGGAGAGAGAAACAAATTCTCTTCAATTTGAAAATCAAAATATTGTAGAGAGAAAAAAAAGATATGTTTCAATCATTGCGTTTCTAGTTGAAACGAATCATGCCACGACAGACCCGGCGGACCGACGATACGAAAAGTAAGAGTCTTTTCCTTATTTCATAGATTTTAACGATCTATGGTTGATAATGGTAGGAAGTGGAAACAATAAGAACGAGCCAGCTATCGGGATCGAACCGATGACCATCGCATTACAAGTGCGACGCTCTCACCTCTGAGCTAAGCAGGCTCATATGCATGCAGTATCACATGCTTATTGGCTGAAAAGATCTCTTCGAAATCGCTAGAATTATAGCGAATCGAATTATAATATAATAATGCAATTCAGACTCAAATGAAACATTGCATCAATTTATCTTAATGGATTATTATAAAACAATAATGGGGCGTGGCCAAGCGGTAAGGCAGCAGGTTTTGGTCCTGTTATTTCGAAGGTTCGAATCCTTCCGTCCCAGGTGGAACAGTATTATTGAATTGAAAAAAGACTTATAGAAGGGAAATATGATTTCGATAAGATTCTAAATAGAGAAAGGGATATTTTTGCGGTGTAGGATGGGACGATAACAACATTGCATCAAAAATGCAGAAAGAATATAATGCTCATGCAAATGAAATAATTGATGGGATGCAATTATTGTTTTATGATTTCGTTCTACAAGAAGGGGATATGGCGGAATCGGTAGACGCTACGGACTTAAATTTTTTGAGCCTTGGTATGGAAACTTACCAAGTGATAGCATCCAAATCCAGGGAACCCTGGGATATTTTGAATGGGCAATCCTGAGCCAAATCCGATTTCTAGAGACAATAGTTTCCTTTCCGAGAACGGGATAGGTGCAGAGACTCAACGGAAGCTATTCTAACGAATCAACATAATTTGGATTGGATACAATCCATTTTTGGAAGTAATTAATTGTACGAGGATAAAGATAGAGCCCAATTCTACATGTCAATGTCAACAACAATGAAAATTGGAGTAGGAGGAAAATCCGTTGGTTTTATAGATCGTGAGGGTTCGAGTCCCTCTATCCCCAGGTTATCTGTTTTATTTTCGATTTCTTAAGTGTCTTAGAACATAAGAAGTTTTAATTGTATGACCAATGTCTGCTTCTCTTCTATATACATCTTTGTATATATCTGTATATAACATACACAAATAATACACAATATATATATATTGTGTATTATTTATTGTATAAATGATGTTTTTAGTTGTATCGTTGCTTCTACTCGTTCAAATGCTGTCTTTTCCCCTTTTTGCTAGTTGACAGGAGTTTGGTTACTGTGCTAGTATGATGCACAAGGGAACAGCCGGGATAGCTCAGTTGGTAGAGCAGAGGACTGAAAATCCTTGTGTCACCAGTTCAAATCTGGTTTCTGGCATATACACTTTGTATAAATATGAAAAAGGATACCTTATTCTTATTTAATATTTATTTCAATAGAATAGAAAAAATATTGATTATTTACGAATAGTCATCAGTAATTCTATGTTATTGAATTGATAGGGAGTTCGTCCAAGTTATTTCAAAGGGGATAAAAACTACTTGAAATAACTCGAACTAGAGAGCGATTTTCTCTATTTCATTCGTATTAATGTCTTCTCATAAAGATAGAAATAACTAGAAACTATTATATAGTTATAGTTTCCAATTCTTCTGGAAGATTCTATTATCTATTAAAAAAATGATTTTGATAAATAGAAAGATTGAGAAAAAATAGCTTCCACCTTAGCACTATATAAAAATAGGACTAGATCGGGGTAAAGACCAATACCTATGATTGGTAGAAAGAGACAGATCAAAATAAAAAGTTCGCGTGGTCCCGAATCTTGAAAATAAGGATTCGGGATATTAAAAACCTTATATCCATAAAACATTCGACGTAACATGGATAACAAATAAATGGGAGTTAATATCATTCCAATTGCCGCTATTGCAGTAATAATGATCCGAAAGGTCGAAGAATAATTATGATTAGTAATTATGCCCAAAAATATCATAAATTCTGCTACAAAACCACTCATTCCTGGCAATGCAAGAGAAGCCATTGAAAAGCTACTGAACATAGTAAAGATTTTAGGAATTGATATAGCGATTCCTCCCATTTCATCAAGAAAAAGAGTACGTATCCTATCATAACTTGTTCCTACTAAGAAAAAAAGTGCAGCGCCAATTAATCCATGAGAAATCATTTGCAAAATGGCTCCATTGAGACCTGTATACGTCATGGAACCAATTCCTATAATGACAAAACCCATATGAGATATTGATGAATAGGCTATCCTTCTTTTCAAATTGCGTTGACCCATAGAAGTTAGAGCTGCATAGATAATTTGCACTGCTCCTATGATAATCAACCACGGTGAAAACAAAGAATGAGCATGAGGTAACAATTCCATATTGATCCGAATCAACCCATATCCTCCCATTTTCAATAGAACTCCGGCCAAAAGCATACATGTACTATAATGTGCTTCCCCATGAGTATCCGGTAACCAGGTATGTAAAGGGAAGATTGGTAATTTTATTGCATAAGCGATCAAAAACCCTAAATAGAATAGCACTTCAAGTGTGATGGGATAATCTTTTTTAGCTAATAATTCGAAATCGAATGCTGGTCCATGAGATCCATAGAGACCCATACTTAAAGCTCCCATTAAAATAAAAATGGAACCACCCGCAGTATACAAAAGAAATTTTGTGGCTGAATAGAGACGTCTTTTTCCTCCCCACATGCATAAAAGTAAGTACACAGGAATTAGTTCCAACTCCCACATGAGAAAGAAAAGAAGAATATCTCGAGAAGCAAATAATCCCAATTGTCCGCTGTACATTGCCAACATCAAGAAATAGAATAATCGCGGATTTCGAGTAACTGGCCAAGCAGCTAAAGTAGCTAAAGTAGTTATAAATCCCGTTAATAAAATAAGCCCAATGGAAAATCCATCAATTCCCAGTTTCCAATGAAAATGAATAAGGCTTATCCAGTTATAATCCTCTTCCAATTGGATTAATGAATTATCAAAATGATAATGATAACGGAATATATAGGTCATTAAAAGAAGATCTAATAAGCAAATACCTAGGGTATACCATCGAATCATTTTATTTCCTTTATGGGGAAATAAAGGGATTAATAACCCCGCAGATATAGGCAAAATAACAATTATTGTTAACCAAGGTAAATGACTCATAATGAAGAGAAAAGAGACTTTCTATATCAAAACCCATGCCTTCATTTTTGGGTCGAATATGGGTTTTGATCAGTGAAAGAGGAAAAGGAGAATGAAAAATATGTATGGGACTAACTCTTTTTCTTTTTTGATGGATCAGTAAGCTAGACCCATACTGCGCGTTGTTTCATGCCATAAATAAACACGTACACTTAAAAAATCCGTTGGACAAGCCGATTCACACCTCTTACAACCTACGCAGTCTTCTGTTCTTGGAGCAGAAGCAATTTGCTTAGCTTTACATCCTTCCCAAGGTATCATTTCTAATACATCTGTGGGACACGCTCGTACACACTGGGTACAACCAATACATGTATCATAAATTTTGACTGAATGTGCCATTCTCTCTAAGAACTCCATTAGTAGAAAAAGTGTTTCATTGAATAAGATTTTTTTAATATATGGCCAGTGATGATATATTATGAATATCAAGCAAATCAATAATTGTATTATCGGTGATATAATGAATAGATTCGGATTCTATTTTTTTGCTTTATAAAACATTTTATCCAATCTGGTCTTAAATAGATCATTTGGATAATGAGTTATAAATATGAATTATGCTCTTGATTGATTTTAGAAAAAAATCCCTCTATAAACTATAAATAAAGGATTTAGATCTATTTTTAGGGAGACAAACCTAGTATCTATTTGAATAGAAATAGATATACAAATTATTTTTCATATGGAAGGAGATCTTTATTACCATTTTGACAAATTAAATTGATCGATACGAGTTGATTTTCTGTTACGATATATTGCCAGAACAATAGCTAATCCAATAGCTGCTTCAGCAGCAGCAATAGCTATAACAAAGATCGAAAAGATATCCCCCTTTACTTGCCTACTATCAAAAAAATAGGAGAATGTTACTAGGTTTAAATTAACTGCATTGAGTATTAGCTCAAGACACATAAGTGCTTTAACCATGTTTCGACTTGTTACTAGCCCATAAATACCGATAGAGAATAAATAAGCACCTAAAAGAAGCGCATGTTCGAGCATAATAGAGGAATTCTTCATACCTTGATCTCTTCAGATACAAACAAAAGTGGTAGTTTCTAATTTACATGACACGATCTATGAAGATAAAACAGCGTATTTATGCCGCACGAGAGCTTTCATTTTCAAACTGTTTCTTCTCGACGAGCTATAGTAATGGCTCCTATAAGAGCAATTAGAAGAATTAGAGAAATAAGTTCGAATGGAAGGAAAAAATCAGTGGATAAATGAGCCCCAATACGTTGAATATTGTTCGTTAAATCTCGTTCTAACATTTGATCTGATTTTTGAGTCAGAAATATTCCGAACCATGATATGTTCAAGATAATAGTAATTAGTGAACAAAAAAGACTTGTACAAACTATTGAAGTAATGCTATCTCCGATAGTCCAGGGAGCGGCATAATTGGGATATTTTGGATTATTTATCAACATCACAGCAAATAGAATCAAAATATTAACAGCTCCTATGTAGATCAGGATTTGTGCAACAGCTACGAAATCCGCGTTCAGTATAATATAGAAAAAAGATATACAAATTAGAACTAACCCCAATGAAAGAGCGGAATAAATTATATTAGTAAGTAATACTACTCCTATACCTCCTAATAGAAGACTTAGCGTTAGAGGAGCCAACAAAAGAATATCAGATATAGATTCAGGTCGATTCATTATGTGTACAATAACTTTGAATATTATTTCCTCCCATTCACTAAATAAAAAGTTAGCCCATTTACCTATATGCTATACTGGATTTGTAATTTCATTTGATATGGGCACTGATTAATTAATCTATAGCTCAATAATCGATTTCGATCAATCATACATCTGACATTATTAATGGAATGTCAATAGAATTATTTATTCCTGATTTGAGAAATCTTTTTTTTTTTTTTTTTAGATGCTCTTTAATCGGAGCTCAATCTGAATAATCGTAGAAATGATTTGATCATAAAATTTGTCCATAGTTTCTTCAGACATACTAAGTTAGTTAATATGCTTAGCTCGGAATTGTTTGAATTGTTAAATCTTCAACAACGGATATTGGTAAACGTCCTAAAGCAATGTGATCATAATTTAATTCATGACGATCATAGGTCGAAAGTTCATATTCTTCAGTCATCGCTAGACAATTTGTGGGGCAATATTCCACGCAATTTCCACAAAAGATACAAATTCCAAAATCAATACTATAATTTTCCAATCGTTTTTTCCCCATATCTATTCCGACTTTCCAATCCACAACAGGTAGATTGATCGGGCATACACGGACACATACTTCACAAGCAATACATTTATCAAATTCAAAGTGGATCCTCCCGCGAAATCGTTCTGATGGGATCCATTTTTCATAGGGATATTGAATAGTAATAGGTAAACGATTCATGTGATATAAGGTAACCATAAAACCTTGCCCAATGTATCTCGCAGCCTGTATTGCTTGTTCACTATAATTCATAAACCCAGTTACCATGGAGAACATGTGTAAAATCTCCTCGAATAATCATAGAAATTTCTTTCTCTTCATAGATTTGATCTATCAAATTTGGATATATTGCAAAATTGATAAGAACCTCTTCACGAAGAAAAAAGAGTTAGTTATAATAAAATAAGTTGGAAAGAGGCTGTTAGTAAAAAATTACCCAAAGCAATAGGTAAAAGAAATTTCCACCCAAGATCCAATAATTGGTCCATTCTTATCCTAGGCAAGGTCCATCTTGCCGTGATAGAAATAAATAAGAACAGATAGGCTTTAGCTAATATAATTAGGATCCCAATTGTTATATTAACGACCCCGCTAATTCCAGAAATAGAATCCCATTCAAAATGTTCCAGAATGGGTATGAATGGAATTGAAAAGTTCCACCCGCCCAAGTAAAGAACTGTTACAAAGAATGAAGAAGCTAATAGATTTAGATAAGAAGCAACGTAAAATAAACCAAATTTGATACCCGAATATTCAGTTTGATAACCCGCTACCAATTCTTCTTCCGCTTCTGGTAAATCAAAGGGCAATCTTTCACATTCTGCCAGAGATGAGATGAAAAAAGCTAAAAACCCTATAGGCTGACGCCACAAATTCCATCCTAAAAAACCATATCTGCACTGTGCTTCAACTATATCAATTGTACTTGAACTATTCGATAATTATAGTCGACAGAAACATCACTGTTTTCATCTCTATTCCAAAACCGTACGTGAAACTTTCACTTCATACGGCTTCTCAATGGTCATTAAGAAATAAAGAACACAATAAAAAAAAGCACCAGATCATACATAAATTGAACCAATGAGATTCCGTCTGCTACAAATAATAGGAGCTTTTGAACCTATCTTAACCTTCAGTATTTTTTTTTGCGAGAGAAAGAAAACTGTGTTAAAGGTTTACTTCGTTCTGGATAGCCATTTTTTTAAGTAGATAGAAACATATTGTAGATCGGGGTTCTGGGGAAGTACTACTTGATCATCCCTACCAATGTCAAGTCCTTATTGTTATCCCATTTCTATGGAAATATCTTTGGTCTAGATATCAGTTTCTTTTGTTTTTTCACTAATCTTTTTTATATCTTGGTGTTTCTCACCATCTACCTTTGCTCGATTTTGAGTATATAATGACGGTAACTTCATACTTTTATACTTTGCCTCCCCGCTATTGGGTCCCAATGACTAATATATGAACTGGGGCACACAGTTTTCACTGATTGTGCATGCTCTCACTCTTATACATGGGGGATGGGACTTAATCATCTTACTGCAAGATTTGTAAACTGTTTGATCTCACCCATATGACTATCTAGTTTTTTGATCGGAATATTCATCCCATTAACTTCTGTTTTTCCCTCTTTTTATAACTAAAAAATTTTATAACTAAAAAAGGGAAAAATGAATCTCATATTCCAACGAATCACACGTAGAGATATAGATAACACACATAAAGCTAAAGGAATTTCGTAACTAATAGCTTGAGCAGCAGCTCGGAGACCACCTAAAAAAGAATATTTATTATTGGATGCATATCCTGCTATAAGCAGTCCAAGGGGAGCAATACTTGAAATTGCAATCCAAAAAAAAACGCCTATACTAAGATCAATTAAAACAATGTGGCGACCAAAGGGAATTACTAAATAGCCTAAAAAAATAGGTATCAACACTACCGCTGGTCCAATACTAAATAACCAAATATCCCCCCTAGATGGGATAATATCCTCTTTTAGCAGTAATTTTATTCCATCCGTCAAAGCTTGAATAATTCCCAAAGGACCGGCGTATTCAGGTCCAATGCGTTGTTGTATTCCCGCAGATATTTTTCTTTCGAGCCATACAATAACTAATACTCCTATCGTAATTCCCAATAGAAGGATAATTATTTCAATTAGAATCCATATAAGACTATATATTTCTTTTGAAAATCCCAATCGAGAAAATAAATTGATAGCTTGTTCTTCGAGATCTGCTATATTAATCACCATTTTAACGATCAACCTCTCCCATAATGATATCTATACTACCCAAAGTCGTCATGATATCGGCTAATTTCATCCTTTTAACCAGTTGAGGAGGAATCTGCAAATTAATAAAACCAGGTGGTCGGATTTTCCATCTCCAGGGAAAAATGTTATCATCTCCTATAAAAAAAATTCCTAATTCCCCCTTGGGAGCTTCTACTCTCACGTAATGTTCTTGTTTTGATAACTCAAAAGTAGGGGAAGGTTTTTTACTGATAAATCGAGATTCAAAATCGTTCCATTTCGAATCTTTTCCCTTATTTAAACGTCGAACCTCTAAATTCTCATAGGGACCTCCCGGAATTATTTCTAGGGCCTGTCTAATTATTTTTATAGATTCTTTCATTTCTCCGATTCGAAGCAAATAACGAGCTAATGAATCTCCTTCTTTTTGCCATTGGATTTCCCAATCCAATTCATCATAACATTCATAATGATCCACTTTACGAAGATCCCATTGGATTCCGGAAGCTCGTAGCATGGGTCCTGATAAACTCCAATCTATTGCTTCTTCTCTACTAATAATGCCTACTCCCTCAACTCGTCTCAAAAAGATAGGATTGCGTGTAATAAGTCTTTCATATTCGGTCACTTTTGGAAAGAAATAATAGCAAAAATCGAAGCATTTATCTACCCAACCGTAGGGTAAATCTACAGCTACTCCTCCAATACGGAAATAATTATGCATCATTCGCATGCCCGTGGCAGCTTCAAATAAATCATATATCATTTCCCTCTCTCTTAAAATATAAAAGAAAGGAGTCTGCGCACCAATATCAGCCATGAAAGGTCCAAGCCATAACAAATGAGAAGCTATACGACTTAACTCTAGCATAATCATTCTAATATAGCTAGCCCTTTTAGGTATTTGAATATTTTCCAATTTTTCTGGCGCATTAACCGTTACCGCCTCTGTGAACATAGTAGCCAAATAATCCCATCGTGTTACATAGGGGAGATATTGCACAATTGTTCGGTTCTCAGCAATTTTTTCCATACCTCTATGTAAATAACCTAATATAGGTTCACAATCAATAACATCTTCACCATCTAGAGTAACAATAAGTCGAAGAACACCATGCATTGATGGATGATGAGGACCCATACTTACCATCATGAGGTCTTTCTCCCTAGCAACCATAATCATAACTCTTTCCCGGTTAAAAAAATCAATGAGAACAAAAAAAAAAGAATGACTCATTAGGATTCGGAATTTAATAAAACATAATTTTTGAAAATGAAAATTTCATTCAAATCAAAATTAACGCAGTCCACGAATATCTAATTGATCGATTAAACGTTTGTAACGAAGTCTATCTTTTTTGAACAGATAAATCAGAAGTCGTTTACGTTTACCCACAATTTTCCACAAACCTCTTTGGGACGAGTAGTCTCTTCCGTGCAGGTCCAAATGTTCAGTAAGTTTTTGAATTCGACTGGTTAAATAATATACTTGAGATTCAACAGATCCTCTTTGTTCTCTAGGAATCAAAGAGGGGCGAACAGACAAATTTTTGATCATAAAAAAATATTCCGAAGTTCAATATTATTTGATTAATTTAATTTAGAGTAAGAAAAAAGAATGAGATCCATTTCTTTTTGTTCATGGTCTATATATGTTTCGATCGAATGAATTTCTCTTCGGCAGAAATAAAATGCAACTTTCGTAGAATAAAGTTACCATACCAGCAAGATTTAATGTCAGAGTTTATCCGGGATTATTAAAAAGAATGATACACTCTCCTTTTCCATTGAGAAAGGAAAAAAGGGATGACGGAATGATTAATAAATTCCCATATTGAAAGGTCAGAGAGAAGAGCTATAGTAGATTATAGAACCATGTCCCTTCAGTTTTCCAAGTACCTCCAAGAGACCCTAGAGATTCCCATTGCTCCTCTCTAGGGTCTTGGAGGATGTACTATAGTTATACCATTTCCTCTAATTTATTCATTATTTTCGGAATCTTCTCCATCTACTAAGGGAGGAAGAAAACCCTTGGGCTTTTTTCCCATTAGTAGTTCTCTCGGTATGTTCGGTCTTGGTCCCGTTATTATCATCCCATCCTTCTCACCGAAGAAAAACTCTCTTAAAGAAGAATAACTCGTAATATAAGAAAGAGCTTTTCTTGCGTCCGAATTTGCTTTTTTCCTCCAAACCTTGTTACGATGTTGTTTTTTGGATTTAGAAGTGCGTTTTTTTGGTACAGCCATAATCTTTTTAATAGTTCAATTTTATTTAGAAAAAATAGAAAAATTTTGAATATTATATACATATATATATATATGTTTTTTTTTGTATTATACTCTATTTTTATTTATATTTTTATTGCATTTTGTTATTATAGACTATTTACTAATAAGAAGAGATCCACGATACAAATTGATAACAATTAATAAATTCTTACATACACTTACATACATATATCGAATTTTTAGTAAATGAAAACTATGTCATTTTAACATATTCAATTATTTCTCATATCAATAATAATAATATAGAATTGGTTTCATTTTCTATTCAATTCTATTCTTAATACTACTATTAATCTACAATACAATGAAAAAATTGAATTCTAAATTAAGAATGTGTGTGTACATAACCTCAGTACCTAAACTGAAAAAGAGTTCCTTCTTGCTCATCTTACAAATATTTGATTAGTATCAGTATTGACCAATGCAAATTCTTTTGCAGAAAAAAGATAAAAAAAGTAAAAATGAAATATGAAATCGATAGGATTGCATCCCATATTCTATCGTTCTTCTTTATTCATGATCTATCGTTTTTATTTTATTCTCTTCAGGGTCTAGTGGATTGGAAACCAAGAATGTGGAATATCAAAATATTGATAATAATTATTGAATCTTCCTATGGAATTTATATACAAATATGCTCGGGTCGTGCCTTTCCTTCCGCTTTCAGCTTCTGTACCAATCGGATTAGGATCCTTTTTTTTTCCAGGAGCAACTAAGAGTGTTCGCCGTACATGGGCTCTTATTAGCATTTTTCTGTTAAGTGTAGCTATGTTTCTTTCTTTCAATTTGTTCTTGCAACAGATTACCGGTGGTCCCATCTATCGGTATTTCTGGTCCTGGGTTATTAATAATAAGTTTTCATTAGAGTTAGGCTATTTGATTGATCCACTTACTTCCATTATGTTAGTTTTAGTTACAACAGTTGGAACCATGGTTATGATCTATAGCGATACTTATATGTCGCACGATAAAACATATGTGAGGTTTTTTGCTTACCTTAATTTTTTCAATGCTTCTATGCTGGGGTTAGTTATTAGCCCTAATTTATTACAAATCTATTTTTTTTGGGAATTAGTAGGAATGTGTTCCTATTTATTGATAGGTTTCTGGTTTACGCGACCCAGCGCGGCTAATGCTTGTCAAAAAGCATTTATAACTAATCGTGCAGGGGATTTTGGACTCTTACTAGGAATTCTAGGTTTTTATTGGGTAACAGGTAGTTTTGAATTTCAATATTTGTTTGACAAATTAAACGAATTGACTGCCGTTGATGGGGTTGGTTCGTTTTTTGTTACTTCGTGTGCTTTTCTCTTATTTTTAGGTCCAATAGCCAAATCTGCACAATTTCCACTTCATGTATGGTTACCTGATGCTATGGAAGGGCCTACTCCTATTTCAGCTCTTATACACGCCGCTACTATGGTAGCAGCAGGAATTTTTCTTGTAGCTCGATTGTTTCCTCTTTTTAAAGCTCTACCTTTAATAATGTATCTTATCTCTTGGATAGGTGGAATAACAGCTCTATTGGGAGCTACTATGGCTCTCGCTCAAAAAGATCTTAAAAAAGGCTTGGCTTATTCTACTATGTCTCAATTAGGTTACATGATGTTAGCTCTAGGGATAGATTCCTATCGAATCGCTCTGTTCCATTTGATTACACATGCTTATTCCAAGGCATTATTGTTCCTAGGATCCGGATCAGTCATCCATTCCATGGAACCCATTGTTGGGTATTGCCCCAGTAAAAGTCAGAATATGGCTCTTATGGGTGGTTTGAGGAAATATATGCCAATTACGGGAATCACTTTTCTTTTAGGAACACTTTCTCTTTCTGGTATTCCACCTTTTGCTTGTTTTTGGTCTAAAGACCAAATTCTTAGTGATAGTAAGTTATATTCTCCCATTTTTGGGGGAATAACTTGGTTCACAGCAGGATTAACTGCCTTTTACATGTTTCGTATGTATTTACTTACTTTTGAAGGGGACTTCCGCGTAAATTTAGTTAATTCATATAACAACCATATTACACTATATTCGACTTCTATGTGGGGAGAGGAGGAATCCGGGATATCAAATAGAACGAGAGCGGATTCTATGTCAAATCAAATTATAGGAAGTAATAATTTCTTTTCCAAAGAAGCATTTCAAATTTCCAATAAGATGGAAGGATTGTACAAAAAGAACAGAGGTTTGGTTATCACTTATCCTTTCTTCTTCCATAAGGGATCCTTTGCATATCCGAAAGAATCGGGCAAGACAATGCTATTTCCTTTAGTTATATTGGGAATATTGACTCTTTTTATTGGATTGATAGGAGTTCCTTTTTTTCGAAGCGGAATGAGTTATGACATATTATCTCAATGGTTTACTTCATCGATGACCCCTTTTGATAAAAAACATCCGGAGAATTGGCCCGAATTTTTACTAGACGTAATCCCCTCAGTTGGTATAGCATTTTTCGGTATATTGATTGCCTGTATTTTCTATATACCTATTTACTTCTTATCAAAGGATGTATATCATAAAACAAATTCTAATATGAAGATTATTATGGACCAATCGATTAATATTGTCTATAATTGGTCTTTTTATCGAGCTTATATAGACATATATTATAACATAATCTTGATTAAAGGTATACGAGGATTAGCTGAAACAAGTAATTCATTTGATCAATGGGCAATTGATGGAATCCCAAATGGAATAGGTTTTTTAGGCCTTTTTGTAGGAGAGGAAATGAGATGCTTAGGGGGGGGACGTATATCTTCCTATATATTCTTTTCTATATTTTGTATATTAATATCTATATTAATATATTATTTATTTTCATAATCATAATATAAATAATGAAAATTCTCACAATAGAAAACTAGAATGTTATATTGAAATTGTGCTCTTTATCAGCATTGATGTTTATAACATCATCCTATTTCAATATCGTTCCCC